CAAAAGTCAAGTGACCCTTCTTCTTGGAGGACCAACACTCTATGTTTTTCAGGTCCTTCGGCACTCACTTTTTGCTTATTCTTTTTTTGAAACATATTCTTTTTGTTTTGCAGCATTAGTCTTTTCAGACTGCTGTTCAAATCTCTTTTCAGCTTCTGCCTAAAGTCAGATCAATCAATAGTTAAAGGAGGAGTTTCACGGGAGAGAGTGGTTGTCAAAGACTCAAACGACTTCAGCAGACTTCCCGGTCACTGATCACGATCAGTCATTTTGACTCTCACTGCTACCAATTCTTTGAGTGTCTTCTCCGTCTTGTATAAGTGCTGAGACAGGCTCGTCCCCTCAAGCATCTTGTTTGGAAAGAACCGTTGCCGAAGAAACTTCATGTTTACCATTGTCACTGACTCATACATTCTCGGTGGAGTCTCCCATCTTTCTCATGCAGACTCAATGTCTCCCACTGAAACTAGTACCTTATCCTTGAGCGCCATTAGCGCCAGATCCGGGGCTTCTCTTTTCTCAAGAATGAAAAAAAAAGATCCTGTTCTTTGAGAAGGAACTGCATTCTCATCTTCCAAACATCTACATTTAGAGGAAAAATCTTGCGATGCTTGACAATCGTATGCGTTAATGCAGTAAATATATCCGCCACCATAGATCCAGAAGATTGTATCACTACCATATCTTCACAACCTGGGCTCTCATACTAGATGATAACAATCTTAAGCTGAAAGAAAGAAGAAATTTCTAGGAATGTGCTGAGCTGAGACCGGCTGTTGTTGAGTGGCAGCAAATGAGAAAGACATATACTTTGATTCGAAAAACTATAGAAATTCTCGTTTAACTATAGTGTTAGTTGTCAAGTTATAAATATAAAAATAGAAAACTCTTTGAGATCACTCCACTCTCTCTAGACAATGGATTTCTTCAACGTGTGTATCCTACTCTCATCTTAAAACCCAACCTCATAAAAACAAAAAGCAGGCTTTCCCTTCATTTGTTTGTGCCCTTTGAGTCCTTTTAAAAGACCCAAGAGATCCCCCAAGGGGGTGTCTAACTACCTCATAGATAGAGTATCCACAAGACACTGAATTAGCCTAGAAATGAATGCATCTTTTTGCTATCTATCACGACCTTTCGGTCCCCCGTTTCACTGGATAATTGGAAGGTCACAAACAGCTCTCTACAGTTGCAAATGTGAAAGGGTGCTAAAGCAGGACCCGTGACTATGAAAAATGACTGCTCAATCGAGACTTGAGTCACCTTGGAGTCAGGACAGCCACATACTCAACAACGTCTCTGTCTGAACTGTGGAATCTCTAAAAGGCACTAGGATAACTTCAAACACTGGATCCGAAGATCCACGTGTATTCCAAAATTCTGGTCTTCGTCAATCAGGTTCTCAAACCAATCAGGGAACTTCCAAAGACCAAACGATTTCTTTCTGGCGGAACCTTCCGAGTTTTTAGAGAAAAACCACGCTGGCGAAATTTTGAAACAACTTGTTTCAAAGCGGCGTCGAGATACTTTCTTCTGCGAGTCTGAGACCTTATTTCTGCGACTACTCGACTTTTGCAAGTCCTCATCTCGACAAAATCTCCTTAAAGTCTCCTGTATCTTATAGTCTATTCTAAAAGAAAAATAATCCACCAATAGCCCACTAATGGATTGAGTTACATAGTGCCACCCAGGTGTGAAACCCACTCTTTAGAAGTTTATATGCACGCATGCATGTGTCATCACCTCATTGGTCGGAGGTCCAGGGGGTCCAACAAAAAAATCTTCTTTTTTTTTTATATTAAAAACTTAGTTCTTCTTAGAAGAGAGAAAGAGTAGAAAGAAGGGGTACGCTCTCTAGAAGATTTGCTCGGGGCTGTTCACTTTCACTTGGTGGCCTGGTATCTTGAAACCTTGCGGGGGCAGGAGTGGAAACGTCTGAGAGAGCGCTTCGCGAAAGAATCGTGTGGCGCAGTGAAAGGTTTCCCGTTGGGCTTTCCGGCCCTCCTGGTCTTCACCTAATTGTGGAAGAGGGGGGGTGAGTGGATACTCAACTCTCTCTCGCGCCTTTCTTCAGCTTGTTCCTGTTCGTCTATTCGGGACGGGACAGGCAGCCCACATACATGAAGAGAAGAAGATAGGGGGGATTTCCTTGATATTAAGGTGTCAAGGCGGTCGAAGAAGGCCACAAGTGGAAGCAACCGATGCTTTGGTCATTCAGTTGACTCCTTGCTGCCAGTTCGTGCTTGCTGTCATGCTGGCAAAAGCAAGGGTTTCGGCCGGTTTACCTACTATTGGATTTGAACCAATGACTCTCGCCGTATGAAAGCGATACTCTAACCGCTGAGTCAAGTAGGTCAAGCTGAGTCAAGTCAGAGAAAATACACCCCTAGTTGAGAAAGCCGCGCAACCTGAGTTCCCCAACCGATACAAGGGGGGGGCGGAGCGCTAAGAAAGAGAAAGCGTTCTCATTATCCGAAATGAAGCAGCGACTAGCACGCGTTGATCAACCACTTGGGGAACGTGGAGCCTTTCTTTCTCGGGCGTCTGTCAACATAGTTGTGGATTCCGATTCATGCGGTCGTTCTCTGCTGCATTGGTCTTTTCACTCCCCACTCTCCACCATAACAAAATGTTTACACTAAGTAGTCAAAGGAAGAGAAGGGTCAGAGTAGGAAAAAATTCACGTTGAAGTAGGGCCTGGATCAATTCATTCAATAAGATCCGTTCGGATCGGACCAGGATGAATGGGATTGGTCTGACCTATCGCTCGGATAGTTGAATCCCGCCGCCGACAGATGTCCCATGCCACCTTTCGTGAACAGCTATGCCCGAGAATGAATGAATGAATTGTGATATAGCGACGAATAAGCCACTGCTCTATTCCCGACTCGCAATCCAGAAAGGACTTTAAGGGGGAGAAAAAAGGGGCCCTATACCATACATCCTGCTGCCTCGGGACGACTGCACGTTCCATCATAGCAGCACGACCAAATGAAGGCGGAAAGCCCTTGTATAGGTTGGGCGACCCTGCGCACCCGGCATCCTGCAACAAAAGGCGCCATAGATAGGCCTTGGTGCCTAACATTGTTGTTTATGTTAGTTGTTTAGTTGGCCCTTCTTTCTCAAAGTAAAGAAAGCTTTCGAGCTCTAGCTTTACAACAATAGGGCTTAGATAGGGCCCCATTATTAGGTTGATAGCTTGCTTGTTTGTTTTATATCATATCAATAAAGGCTTTCCTTGAGTTTTCAAGTTGGGGCGTTTAGGCTTCACCTTGAACATAGAAAGGGCTTTTTCAGCTTACTCTGCTACAGCGGACCATTAGCAGGGTGCCGCGCTTTGTGGGCTTGAAGGACTTAGCGCCGTGACAAGTGGTATCAGAGCCAAAGGCTAGGCCAAGCCATGGCTAGTGGAAAGAACCCATAGGCTAGTGCCGTCGAAGAGGCTCGAGGAAGCAGACTGACTTTCGTGTGGATTGCCTTGTTACACAACTGAAGGGACAGATTTCGAGCGAGACTTCTCTGGAGAAAGATGGGCTGGTTAGGCGGACCATGATGGAAGGCCAAGGGCAAGGGCTGAAAGTTTCGTCTCTCAAAGGCAAGGATTCCAAGAAGAAGCCTGAGGCCAATAACTGCGAGCTCAAGATCAGGAGCAAAGCGGACCGAGAAGAAAGAAGGACGGCTTCATCTACTCCAAGCCCCTAAAGAAGTCAGGGGCGAGAGCCCTAAAAAAAAAAATGGTAAATGGAAAGAGTTCGTTTCTTCCTCAAATTGGATGTTGGGATCGTCCAAGTGTAAATGATAAGAGAATGCATAGGTCATTAGAAGGAGTTCCAATAAGCGTAACAATCTAGTATACCAACTTCCTTATTTCTTTCCTCTATGAGGTAGAAAGATAATTGAAAAACTCGCGGATATGGTAAAAACGAAATGGATTCTTAGCCAAGGAAAATGACTCGTGGTAAAGACAGATAGACTTTGACGAGACGTGCTCGGAATCTTTTTTTTTTTTGATCCGAGCGAAGTTGTTATCGCTCCTTCACCTCGTAAACTCGGTAAAGTGGCTTCGCTCCTCGCTTTTGTTCAATTATAAAGAAATAAGCACTTTGATGGAGATTTATAGCATCATTCAAGTAAATACAGATTGAGATCGTAGAAACATGAGCTTGTGATATAGCTACACCTAATTCCGGACCGGTTAATGCAAGAACAATCAATAAAGGACCAAGATCGCCTATGAAATAGAAAAGATCATTCATACATAGCATAGTCCAAGCGGACCCACTTAAAATCTTTACTGAACTATGACCGGCCATCATATTAGCAAATAAACGTATTCCTGAGCTTAATGCGCGAAAACAATGAGGGATTAGCTCAAGGAGTACTAAAAAAGGTGCTAACGGCAGTGGGACTCCTGCGGGTAATGAGAAGCTTAAAAAATGAAGCCCATTTCTTTGAAATCCCACTATAGTAATCCCAATAAAAATAGAAAATGAGAGACCCAAAGTAATGAGAAAATGACTTGTAACTGTGAAGCTATAAGGTATCATACCTTGGGGATTACGAAATAACGAAAAAGTAAAAGTGACCGAGATGCGAGGGAAAAACTTTTGTTTCACATTTCCGGAAAGACCGCCTATTTGTTCGTTTACCGGGTTCAGCACGAAATCATAAAGAAGCTCTACCAAGGATTGCCAAGCATTTGGTACTGAGTTTCCTCCTCCCTTTTTCGTAACAAAATGAACCAGAAGTAGGACCAAACTGAGAGTTAGCAGCATAAAGAAAGATGAATTTGTGAATGAGAAATAAAAGTCTCCTATATTCATAGGAATCAATGGGATTATTTCAAATTGGTCAAGTGGGCTGGGCACCACTAGATCCAGCGCTTCTTTATAGGCTGTACCTGCTACTCCATTTTCGTTCAAATCTTTCAAAATGGACTCAAGAAAAGGGATATGGTTGCTTTCCCCATGTAAAGCTTCGGCCGCTTCCAGAACATCTTGGGGACCCTTGTTAATCATCAACTCCCCCAATTTTTTGTGTATATCAGATTGAAGTTCTACTATACGTTCACTGGAAGGGTTCAGACCTGGATGATCCTCAAAAATACCATGAGAACGACCTTGAGTATCGGACGATTGAAGACTATAATCGGTAATAGTCGTCGTCGATTGAGATTGAGTGGGAGTTTTAGAAGATGTATCACTGGAACTCGAGTTCAGACTGCGTTCATCAAACAGAAAGATGCGTTTCATTATTGGTTGAGATAAATAAATTCCGAAAGAGAGTCCTTACTGTAGGAGTCGTGAAGAAGTAGAACTTTTCTTGGTTGTTGACCAAGGGAAAGCATGGGAGTCTTGGGCGTCAAAGTTGCTTTCTTCTATTATGATATTTCGAGTTCAATCTTATGGCAAGAATTCCCCCTTCGCGAAAATAAAAACATTCATGAGAAGCCACAGCTGTTTATTCCATGCGATAACATCACGGAGCATGAGATGCTGACTACGAGTGGTGATAACGACGTAGCATACTGTAAACAAAAAACAGCCTATACAAAAGATAAGAAGTGCGCGTTCGGATAGAATAAATCTAACTAATTCAGTCATTCCCTCGGTCCGGAAAAAATTCCCTCCATACAGCTCTTCAAAGTCAAGCCTGTACGAGTAGTGAAGAACTCCATTTGGTTGTGGTTGGTTGTTGACCAAGGGAAAGCATGGGAGTTGCAATCCAATCCATGATTTGAGATTTTCATTTTTTTTTTACTTAACACTAACTCAATCTAGATGAGAATCCGTACAAGCAACGACATCTGTGAACTTGGATAGCCTTGTAGTGTACTTTTCATCTGCTCTAGGCTACTTTCTTCTCTTTTTCAATGAAATTAATAATTAGAAGTCCTGCAGGCGTGACTTTCTATTATATATAATCCCACTCGTCATGTTCAAAGGGTTGTCGCACCTCTACTATTTTGAGGCCTTTCGAGGGCTAATGTTCACTTTTAATCAAAGCGCTAATCTCTTCCGCCTGCTAACTCATTAAAGTGAACAAAGTCAACCGATACCTTAGCCTTGGGGGATTCCCCTGGGTACTTTAGCTAGCTATTCCTCGCATCGTTAATAGTTCTTCGCTAAACAAGAGACTAATGGAATCGCATCTGAGTCAACCTCTCTGAGGGAAGTCAAGGAGCCAATAGCCTTTCCTTCCTTTCTCTACTATTCGTGCACCTTAGGCTACAGAATTTACCTTTCGGCCTGGTCCTTTTCTTTAAGGTAAAGGGAAGGCAAGTCTCATTTGGTACTTTCTTCACGGCAAATAGAATAGGAGTTTTCCCGGCTGCTGCTAGAGAATAGGCAGTTGTTCACGACTCAGCTGCTAGCCTTTCGAAATCTCTTTGTCGAGATCACGAATCAGCAGCTATAGAAGGAGTTGTTCCAGAACCCGCAGGCAGAATAACCTTTGTTGTAAGAAGGGCTACTGGTATGACATCAATCACTCTTAGAGTCTTAGCTGGGAACTAAAGTCAAGCTTTCCCGTGTCGAGAAGGAGAGTTGCTAGTTTTTCTTTTTATTTTTGACAGTTAAGTTAGCTCGAAAGGTATTTATCTTCCTCAGATACTTGACCTCGAAGGCAGGGATAGGGCTTTGGATACGAGACCTACAGGGATAGGGTTTTGCCATAAACCGGAGTTTATGAGTGAAGGCTACTTAGAACTGGCGAGGTATTCGACTAAAAAAGGAAAGTAGGAAGCAAACCCCTCGACCAAGAAAGGGAAGCTCTTTGCCAGACTAAGCTAAGCTGGAAAGTAGGTTCAACGCCCTACTAAGAAGATGAGGGGACAAGACGATCGACAAAGACGGATTCGGAGAAGTTCGAAGATCTCTTAGATCGGAGAGGAAGAATTTGGGGGGTATATGACTGAGAAAAACTCTTTTTATTCTTTACCGGTTAAGCCCTTAGGGAGAAAGAAGAGTCAGGGGGAAAGATAGAAGCCTAGCAGCCCCGAAAAGCCGAAACCTCTGATTCCGGTCCTTAGGCTAACCTACGATTAGTCAGAAATTGCGTAAGAGAAGAAAGGTCGTAAGTAAGAAAAGCGCAAAAGCCATATTTGAATTACTCCTATTTTCATTCCAAATATCATGATTCGTCGATTATCTCCTCGAATTCTCTCCTTTCTCTACTCATTCCTAATCATTATTTTCTTAGTCGGTGTGTGTTATTTGCTTTGTCTGATATTTTGTTCGATTGACCTTTTTTGGGCCTTGTTGGCAAAGGTGGGAATCTCTGCGGTGGGTCGGTCCGTCTATATCTCTTTGATAAAGATAACAGGTTTACCCGGGGGCTCTTTCCCTCGCAACATTGAATCCTGTAAGTCACTTCGTTTTCCAGCCCTAAGTTCAGCCTTCTAGGCGAGAAGGTTGGCACAAAAGTTTTCAATCCCTCGGGTTCGGGCTTTACTCAACTCGTAAAGACAAAGCAAATCTCGATGAAACCACAAGGAATGCTACTACATCAACAAAAAGGGGTTTCCCGGCTAACAAATTCTATATTAAATTCTATGATTTTCCGGTATTTCTCTTGATTTATTAGTGGGTTATTGTCTACGAATACGGGGTGTGAAGTAAGCCATTAACCGTCCCTTTTTGTTAGAGCGGATAAGCGACTTGAAACCCTCCTTAGAATCCACCGCCTCGCCTTCTTTCGTTTGGTTGTTCCCACATTTTTGAATAGAAGGTCAAAATTCCCAACGTGCATTGCTAGTTATCACTTCGCGTATCCGCGCTCCATCCGTTCCCTACGCTTCTGCATGAGTAAGATTTCTATATAATGTGGATCGACTAATTCATTCGGGTCGATAGGAAAGATTCGAAGGAGCTTAGTTTGATACAATACCGCACAACAGGGTCGAGGGGGTGTTTTCAGCATCTCAGTCGTCGATGTTTGGCATTCGACTTTTTGAAGGCCGAATGTTGATTTATGAACTCTATTCCGAATAAAGTCTAAATTCACTAGTTTCTTCCCGTATGAGAGTAACCAAAAGAGAAGATCTAAGAGAACTTGTCTAGCTTGACTTGAATTGCTCCCATCCAATCCTTCTACTGAGGAGTTTTGTTCTGTTCGCCAGTAATGCTTTTTGAGAGGATTTAGATCAAGAAGGAATTTCCCTAGCTTAGTTCTTTCCCGCTTATATCTTATATTATCCCGGATTCGGCTTCAAGCGCTTACTCTTCTGCGCATGGCATGTCTTACCCAAGATTCTATGCATCTGAACTCACTGAAAGCAAAACCAGAGAGTCGACAAGAGTGCTGCTTCTCCCCCAGAGGGAACACGTGTAACAGCCCCGCAGGGAAGAACCCACTGTCTTTAAAGTTAAAGCTAAGGAAGTTATGTATGATTTACTCCTTGCCTGGACACGAACGGTATAAGAAGAAGTGAGGGAGAAGCCCGTAGCTCAGTACTGCTTTACTCAAGCTTTTTTCCTGTGGAGACATTGTTTTACAGAGAAAGGGGCTTTTGCCCAGGAGTTACTGCACAGATAGGTGGTAGAGGCAGAAAAGTGTCCGCTTGAGAATAATCATCCGCAATCGGTAAAGAGAAAGAGGTTTGATTAAACCTAAATTCCTTTAGAGCCCACGAAAGATGAGCTAGAAGTAGGTCTTAGTTAAGCCCTAGACAAGAGATCGCTCTTCGAGGTATAGCTCAGGAGAGCTCCAGCCTTTATTAATAAATGTTATTTGCTGGTTTAAAAAGATCTTTTAGAGGGTTACCCCGGAAAAAGGACTGAATTCTTCGATACAGGGGGAGCAAGTCTGTTGTGCGTGGCTCTTTCACAGAAGAAAAGATGTTTGATTCTTAGAACAAAGATATAGAAAGTGAACCATAGCCTTGCCTTATTCCTACGATAGCCTTTTCGATCTTATTTTAAGCAGACGAGAACCTTATTCCGCTTTTTGCACTCACTCCCTAAAGGTTAGTTAATCGTTCTTTCTTCCTAACTTGCTGAAGAGAAGGTATTCATTAAATCATCAAGCGCGGGTACTCGTACGAGAGCACTGGCACCGGATGAAATAGCTAAGGTTACTGCAAAAGGAAGAAGGGAAGGTAATAGAGTTCCGAAAGGCACTGCGCTTACGCATTCAGTAAGACCGGCTATGAACTCACCATAAAAGAAAGACCGGGTAAACAAAAAAAAGCAGGGCATGGACCTTATTATACTATTTATCTTGTCCTCTGCTTTCTTTCCCTCAAACCTGACACCAACAGCTCTTACTGGAACTTCTAAGACTAGAACTGGTACGTGAACAGCTGATACGAGAGCAGCGGGTACACATTCAGTGTATTACGAAAGAGCCCAGTAAAAAAGCAGTTATTCAAATTCCTACTCCTAGTAGTGCACTCACTAACTTGACAGCCGGGGAAGACTTGCTTCAAGGAGGCATTTTTGGATACTCATAAAAGCAATAAGAAAAGAAGCCTAAGACATAGAGTCAAAACAGAAAGCCAGGGACGTAGCGGGACAAGGTTACTAAAACATTTCTTCAGTAAGAGCAGGAATCAAAAAGCGAGTGCCAAGCTAAAGGCTAAGCTTACATTACAGCTCAAAACGAGGGATCGTTTTTAAGATGGCGATACGGACATTCAATCTTTTAAACTAGCTACAAGGCCCAAAAAAGGTCAATCGAACAGGGAAAAGGGAACTCTACTATTTCTATTTAAAAACTCTACCAATCACTAAACTAAACAAAGTCGCTTTAAGAATAAGAGATAGCTTTCTGACTATGGGAATAAGAGGATTCCTTGAATGCCTTCACTTCTTTCCAATCTTTCCAAATGAAATGGAAACATCAAGAATAGTGCGCTTCCCCCCTTGGGGGTAAAAGCAAAGCTCCCATCTCTTCTATTTGATCTAATATAGGTATTGATGATGGGAAAAATGAAACTATCAATAGAAATATCGTTTATAATAATAAAAAGAATAAGAGTTCTGTATGGATTCTTCAAGCTTGATTCTTCAAGTAAGTTAGTTGATCGCGGAACGGCTCCGCCCAATAGCGCTTAGCCTTGAGTAGCTCGCGAAGCCGGTCTCCGGATGCTTAGTACGCTCCTTCTTACTCCAGAATCAAGCTGAAGACGAAAGCGAGAACACAAAATTCTTTATCTTCTTTTTGTTCTTTCAGTAGGGGAGGAATACAAGAATACTTATATGATAAATAATTCATATAGTCTCAATTAATAATAGCTCACTCGCTTCAATCGTTAACTATTAAGTTCCGCACACCAGTTCGAACAAATCCAAAACTGCCAGCGATCCACAAAAGCAGAAGTGAGCAAAAGAAAAGGGATAAAGGCGACAGAAATTTCTACCAACCGGACTCGGAACCTGGGAAAGGGGAATGGCAAGAAATGGGAAGGAAAGGGGCACGGGCAGAAGAAAAGCTAGAAGCTGTTTTGCACCTGCAGGAGAGTTGTTCTAGCTTATTCAACTATCTATCCTTTCTTCTTTGTAGCGCAGAAAAGCTCTTAGTGAATTATCTTCTTCAAGGGAAATTGACTTGCTTGAGCTACTGTCTTTCGCAAAGAAGAAGGACTGCTAGCTCCCGAAAAGCTTTCCTTTCATCAATCTCAAAAGCACTAACGAAAGACAAAGATAGGTAAGCCGATTTTCCCTGCTTGGAGTTAAGAAGGCACGTGCCCTCACGTCCATACCTTTCTTTTAGTAGGTAATGAAGATGCTTTTTAATAGCTATCTTTCATACCCCAAGCACGAGATTCTACTTTTCTTTTTTCGGTGGAACGAACGAAGCTATTAGGGAAGACTGACTTTACTACTTTACCACTGGAACTGGAGTAGCGGAACTAGCACTCTCTTGATCCAATGCTCGTAACTCTGTCAAGTGAGCCCCTCTCATTCTCTATGAGCCCTATAGTTGCCCAGTATAAGCCAAGCCATTCGTAGCTCAATACCCTTTTACTGCCTTCTCACGCTAACTCGCTTCCACTCGTTTCGTATACTCCACTCGCTCCCTTACAGAACAACTACTGCGAGAGCCTTTCCTTCCCCTATTCGGAAAGATAGTATATTGGATCAAAGTGACTTTCCAGAAGAGGCAAGGAGTAGTAAGAGGAAGAAAGAAGAGACCAAGTAGTTTACTTCATATTTGTGACTCTTGCCAACAATTGGTTCTTTAGCGGGCACTTGACTCGAACCGCTTGCCATATCATATCTAAACTAGCTACTGGAAAAGAGGGAATTAATTCAAGATCCCCTTGCGCCCTACAACCCGAAATCTCTATCAAAGCACCTGCGGGGGTCTAAGCGCAAGGAGTCTTAGAGTCTCGATACTGGTTAACGGAAAAAGAACGGCAAAGAAGTAGTTGTTCTACAACCCCCGGAACTGTATTCATGCCTGTTCGAAACAAGAAGTGGTTTGTTTTCTCTAAGTCGCTCTGCGAAAACTTCTGTCTACGAGCGCCTGTCTGCCTTCACGAACGTATAGTAACTCACTAGCCCTAAACCGTATAAACACTCTCTCCATCCAGATTCAGAAGCAGAAGCGGAAAGAGTTTACTGAAGAGGCTTTCATCTATGGACTCCCAAAGAAAGAGGGATAAAAAATGAAACGAGTAAGGCCTTGAATTTGAATAACAACGGCTCAAGTTCAAAGCCTACCGACATTACCTGTTCTCTACCCGGACCTAATCCAAGCACTGAATCGATCAAGTTGGTTAGGTTCCGTTCCGCTTTCATAACTAATAAGAAGGCGTAAAAGAAAAGAAAGAAGCTATCTATATTCTCCGGAACTAGAGAGCTAAGAGATAGGATTTGTTCTCCATACGAGGAACAGTACTTTTCGTCTATCTGATCTCCTTGACCTGAGTCCCCTATCTCGGTAATGGGTCTCGGTTTTAGCGATATTCGTTCCTTCTCTCAGTCTCAAGCTCTGTTTGGTCTTACTTCTCTCCGGTGTACTCTGTTTGGACCATAAGACTTGCTTCACTGACTTACCGATAAGCCGGAAAGCAGCTTTCCGACTTTTCCTTCTGCTCCTACTAGTCTAGTAAAGGGGCTTTAGCCTTACAACAAGTTTGACTTAAATTGACAGAGTTTGATCTATGATACGCTTGAACTGAACTATCAGTCCTAGAACGCTTACCGTGACGGAAGAAAGACGGATTGATCATCTTCGCCCCTTGACACGAAGGCTATAAGAATCAAAGGAATACCGGGCGTAAATGACTTAGGAGTGAAAACCAGGCAAAGTCCTTACCGCCCCGTGGGTTACTCGGCTCCAGGCCAAAACGATGAAAAGGGGAAAAGCCCCTTTTTTTAATATTGGCACGCCCATGAGAGAAAGCCTAGCCCTATCTTAACCTTCTGATCCTAGTTGGCTCGAGTAAGGCAGGCTACTTCTAAGCAATCTACATAACATTGAACCAGATACCAGCTGCCATTGAAACAAAAGGAAATCACTTCCGGGCCGGGCTTAAGGGAGTTCAGCCGAGGGGAGGCAGAGAAAAAGCAGCCATTTCATCGGTTGTCGGAAGAGCAGTAGGTCTTGGTGCCGAAGAAGGTTCGTGGCGCATGCGCGTGGATTAGGTAGAATCGGGCTTCAGTTGAAGCTCCTGTTCAACCTGCTAAGAAGAATAGCTTTTCTCTAGATCGAATGCGACTACTGGGATTGAGGTACAAAGTCACTCTCCTGACAAAGCACGGAATGAAAGATCTTCAGCTGCGGCAATGTTAATTGGCCGATGGAGTCCGAGTGACTAACTTACTTTACTTGACAGAAAACTTATCAGCTGACTTTGAAAATCCCTTGAAAGGGACAGATATAGGGTTCAAAACCTCTTCCTGTGCCTGAGTGATGGGAGGAGATTGCTTTCAAAAAACAGAGGCGTAGATGATAGTTTCAAGGACAGGACAATGGACCATATGAGTTCGAGACCGAGAGGATAGTTTTGACTTCGAGGGAGGCGAAAGGCGCTATGAAAAAGTAAAAAAAAGATGTGAACGTGAAGACAGAGGCCAGGAAACGAAGCTCGTGGTAGTTTCCCAAGTAGCTTTGGTGAAAGGGAAAGCCCAATAACGGCTTGCTTGGTGCGGTAGAAAACCCCTTTTTTTTGGTAGGTCACCACTTTATTCCTCTTTAGAGGGAAGGGTTTACATAAAAATGTATAAAAGTCTCACCGTTCAGCAGTGAGAGACGAGACGACCCACAAAAGATTGACGAAGGGAGGGATGCTAACGGCATTCTACGCTCTCGATCCATAGACGAGAGCAACCAACTTGGTAGAATGGTGTCCAAGGGGTGGAAGGGAAATAGAATACGAAGTAGGGAAGCTCGGTTCCAAACCTTACAAGGTGAAAAGACAATCGAAAGGGCCGGACCACACATGTTGTGGATAAGGAGGGGTTCTTCTGTGAGGACCGTGTATAGGTTGAGATTCCAAGGCAAATGAAGAAGAAGAATGATCACATGCCCGCGTTGGAAGACCTAGAGCATTTCTCTCTTTGAGGTTCACACTCATATCCGATAAGACGGAAAGAGTCCGCAAGCGAGTATGTCACCTAAATCACTTACAATACATAAGAATATTAAGGTCCGCATTAATCATCTGAAAACGTGAAACGTCAACTTGGAATTTTCCGGCTCCTACGCTTGCTTTTGGATAAGTAGCGCAATCTTGTCAATCTGCCTCTCTTTCCGTATTTTTCACATCAACCTTAGTCATGAAAAGAAGGTAGTCTTAGTTGTGAAAGAAGCTAGACTAAAGAGTACTGCTTTCTTAGCTCAATCCCTGAACTTTCTAAACGTAGTCACACGAGTCATATACGAAAGAGAGGAATTTATTAGTTCGACTGAAAGGAGAGGAATGGGGCCCTAAATTAGAGAAATCGGAACCCCGGAGAAGAAAAGGTGTTGATCTGTCGCCGCCTCCCCTGCCCGGTCTTAACCTCAATAAAGCCTGACATAACCCAGAAGCAACTATTAGTTAGCTCCAAGGCTTGTCCTACGCTCATCCCTTACTTCAAGTGGGAGATCAAAGGAAAGTGCTAACTTCCCACAGCTGCAGTTAAAGAGATACGCGTCAAATAAAATTTTTTTGACTACAAATTATCTATTTCATGCAATAACTAAGGAGACGAGTAAGGCTCTACTCTATTAAGCCGGATTCAGATGTGATACTATAATACTTCAGGTGATAATGAAATCATTTTAGTGAAATTTAACTGTCTCAATTCTCGGGCAATCGCGCCGAAAACTCGAGTTCCTTTTGGATTTCCTTCTTGATCAATAACAACTGCTGCATTGTCATCATATCGTATTATCATGCCGTTATCGCGTTTAAGTTCTTTACAAGTACGAACAATTACAGCTCTGATCACTTCTGATCTTTCTAGAGATGTGTTTGGTAATGCATCCTTGATCACAGCGACAATAATGTCGCCAATATGAGCATATTGACGATTACTAGCCCCTATGATTCGAATACACATCAATTCTCGAGCCCCGCTGTTATCTGCGACATTCAAATGGGTTTGAGTTTGAATCATATCATTTTTTAATCTGGTCTTTCAATGCAAAGAGAAAGTCGAAGTAAAAAAAAAGCAATATTCTTATTCAAATAAAAGAAAGCCACAATTCTTTTTTTATCGCTACGACTTTTTTCCGTTGGTTCCACCTGTTTAACCTGGCATAATAAATTGAGTTCGTATAGGCATTTTAGACGCCGCTATTGAAATAGCCTTTCTGGCTATATTTTCTCCAACTTCACCCATTTCATAAAGTATTCGACCTGGTTTAACGACAGCTACCCAATATTCGGGGGATCCTTTCCCCGACCCCATACGTGTTTCCGTAGGTCTTAATGTAATAGGTTTGTCCGGAAATATACATACCCATATTTTTCCACCACGGCGCACGTTTCGGGTCATTGCCCGCCGACCTGCTTCTATTTGTCTAGATGTAATCCAAGCGGGCTCAAGTGCCTGAAGAGCATATTTACCGAAAGAAATACGGCTTCCGCGAGAAGATATCCCTTTCATTCTTCCTCTATGTTGTTTACGAAATCTGGTTCTTTTTGGGTTATAGTGGATGGTGCTTTCTCAATACCATCTCTACTACAGAAACGGACATGAGAGTTTATCCTCATCCGGCTCCTCGCGACCGAAACGATTCCAATTTTCGAATTTTCGTAAAATATACTGAATCCTGGATTTTTTAAGATTTCAATTAATCTCGTTTAAATTAGCAATTTTCATAGCTTGTTTGGGTTTAGAAACCGAAACATTTGAAACAATTTGAGTTATTTTGATTTATGAAGAATGTATTTTATTTTTGTTATTTCTTTTTGCTTTGATTTTTTTTTATTGAATTTTAGTTAAAAAACAAATTCAAAAGAAAAGAATCTGAATAGCAGTAATCTACTAAAAAACTTCACGGGCGAATATTGACTTTTTCAAATCTATTTCAGTTGTAGGATTCGTTCATGCCTTTTGAGAATAAATGAATTGGTTCCTGGTTCGTTTCGCCATCCCACCCAATGAATTATTAAGATTCGTTTTTCAATGGAATCCCCCGTATTCGTGGGTTCTTTCGTTCCCATTGCTTCTCAATTCATGGTTAGGTTTGAATTCTACAATGGAGCCCCCGCAGGAGATTTTTTCTTGAGTCAATCTTTTCAGTCTTTGTTGGCTCGGTGCTCTTGATTATTTTTTATTTTTATATGAACGAACGAATTTGACCATAATTAGATCAATCCGTATTGATGCTTTGTCACATTGCCTTATTTGATTTGTGTTCTTCTCAGAAGACTCATAAACCTTACATACATATTATAAAAATATATTATTAAAATTTTTTTTCTAGCTTTCTGTCAAGCTTCCTTTTATCTGCATACTTTATTTTCTATTTATTTTCTATCACAATTCAATTGGTTTTCTTTTCGATGCAATAGAAGAAATCTTGCAGTTGCTACAAGTATATGATCAATATATCGTATTTTGACTGCGTTTTGGTATCCAGATAATACAAAGCGATGAGTTGGTTATTAGTTCTATAGTAATGAGTTCATAGTAAAGGTTGGTTCCTTTTTTTAATCCTATCTTCTCAAAAAAACCAACGAGTCACACACTAAGCATAGCAATTCTATAAAATGATTAATCATTTTTTTATGCAATCCTATAGAAATTAGGAATTTTCAGTAAAAAAAAAATTCAGAAATAAAAAAAGACTGAAAGAAAAGTGTTTGTTGGTTTTTATTTTTTTTGCAATGGATATCGGAAAGACAAGTAACATATTCTTATTAATCCTTATTAATCTTCTACAAATATCAAAATTTTTATGCCTAATACCCCATAGATCGTTCGGACTGTATAGAAACAATAATCTATTTTAGCCTGAATGGTTTGTAGAGGAACCCTACCTTCTCTGATCCATTCGACACGTGCTATTTCTTTTCCATCGAGGCGTCCTGCAATTTTCACTTGAATTCCTTTTGTCTCAGCCTGTTGAGTTAATTCGATTGCTTTTTTCATTGCTTTTCGAAAGGAAACTCGATTCTTTAATTGTCCCGCTATAAATTCGCCAAGAATATTAGGTTGTCCATAAGGGCTTGGAATTCTTGTCACCGTAATGTTGAGTTTTTGGTTCAAACAGTTCAGTTCTTTTTGTATATTCTTCTGCAATTCTTCAACTCTTCGGGTTCCGCCGTCTAGTAATAACTTGGGGAATCCCATATAGATTATGACTTGAATTAGATCAATTCGTTTTCGAATTTCTATGCGTGCAATTCCCTCGACCCCATAGGATATTCTCAGATTTTTTTGGATATAATATTGGATATAATGTCGTAATTTTTGATCTTCTTGCAGACCTAGGGAATAATTCTTTGAGTGTGCAAACCAAACAGAATGATGACTTTGGGTTGTACCAAGTCTGAAACCGAGTGGATTTCTTTTTTGTCCCATAATCCCCCATTATTATACATCGAAGAATACGTCATATCTTGGTGCTTCTTTTTCTTTTTTTCAGTCATCTTTTTGAAGCATAAAAGATATTCTTTAGTTTCGTCATACTCATACCAAGAAGTATCTTGCAACACAATTCTTATATGGCAAGTGGTTCTTTTTATTGGATAACCCCGCCCCCGAGCTCGAGGTTTTAGTTTTTTTACAGTAGTACCCTTGCTAACTTCAGTTTGACTAATAACTAAACTTGTTTTATTGAAATCCCAATTGTGACTAGCATTTGCTGCTGCAGAATAAATCAATTTTATAATTGGATAACACACTCGATAAGGCATAAGTTCAAGTATCATAAGGGTTTGTTCGTAAGAGCATCCACGTATCTGATCAATTACTCTTCGCGACTTGTGAGCAGATAGTGAGATATGTTGACCTAAGGCATATACTTCTCTATAGGGATTCTTCTTTCTCCTATAGGGATTCGTCTTTCTCATAAGCTTTATCTCCTCTTAAAGATAATGAGGACTAATCATCATTCATTCTCGATATTAATATTATCGATATTAATTTAATTCAAATTAATATTCTTTTTTTTTTTTAACTTAACGCTGAGATCTATTATCGTTTTTTGCATGTCCGCGGAAACTGCTAGTAGGTGAAAATTCGCCCAATTTATGACCGACCATACGATCTGTTATATAAATCGGCAAATGCTCTCTACCATTATGAATGGCAATAGTGTGCCCAATCATTGTAGGTATAATGGTAGATGCCCGCGACCAAGTTACTATTATTTCTTTTTCCATCATTGTATTAAGCTTTTCGATTTTTCTTAATAAAGGATTAGCTACAAAAGGGTTTTTTTTTAGTGAACGTGTCACGATTAATTGCTCCTATTTTTTCATTTGTAAAGACGAAGAACGAAATTCCATTTTTCCCCTATTTACTACGGCGACGAAGAATCAAATTATCACTATATTTATTCCTTTTTCTACTTCTTCTTCTTCTTACTAGCCTCTCTAGTCTTCTCTTCCTATTCATTCTCTTTCAGTTGCCTAGGCATTCTAGGCTAGGCTTATGTATTACTATTCCCTCTGATCTCTGGGCTTATGGTGTTGGAGACATGGAATTCGGTTACACAATTCAATTGAGCAATAGCATCCGATTCAGTGGTGGCAGACCCTTTTTCACCAGACGCTTAGGGAAGACGCTCCGGAGACATCAGACGAGTCAGTAAAGAATCCTCAGGCCTAGAATGCCCAGTTCGAGTTATGGCCCGCTACGGGTCTTCTAAAGAGTACTCTCCCGTAACGGAGCTTATTTGCTAACTTTCCACATCCTATGTATATTCATTGAATTCAGCTACAATAGATGAAGTGGTAAGCCGCTTATCTATTTATCTTATTATCAACACCGATAGCAGATTTGTCGGCACCCGACTTGGTGAAAGAGATTGTCTAGTCCATCTACTGAGTCAGTGACAGAAGTGGTATCCTCTGCAGCAGCCAATTTACTAATCAATAAAGAAGACTCGGTTCCCCGGGCGGGTGGGAAAGGAGATGAAGGAAGATCAGTTGTATCAGCTACAGAATCAGATTCCGGTGAGGCTACAAGCCTATCTTCGACTTTCGTTGTTCTTTCTTCTTGCTGTAAAGTGCCATTTCCGCTCCCCAACGACAGAAGTCCGAAATTACTAACTAGTCTAGTTGCCATTTCATTTTTCTGCCCGTGTGGCATGGGACAGTTTTGCTGTTATTTACCCTAAAGCAGAGAAAGCTGGATCAAAGGATGCTTTTTAAAAGGCCGATTTTCGGTATCAATTGCCGGATGAATTCAGTGAGAGCCAAAGAAAGGAATTAAAAAGCAGTGATCTCCGCCTTTATCCAATCCAATGAAGCGAAAAGCCTAGTTCTCTGTAAAGCCTTCACGGAGTTCAAGACCGCCATCCACGCTTATTCTTCTCGAGGTTGACTCTTCTATTCTAGATCTAGAACAAGGACGGGCGCGGCAAGCCATTCTCTTACAGCAGAAGTACATTCTTACTTTCTATTTAAAGAAAGGAAAGACCTGAACACGATTCCGTAACACAGCTAGGCTTAAGGCCAACTACTGGCTATACTGACTATTGTTCTAGAGCGGGGAAAGTCTTCTCAAATGTAAAAACAAGTGCCGTCCCTGATTCCTCTTATTGGAGAACTCGTCTAGTAGAAAGAATATTGACCGGAGAATTACGATAGATAGAGTAGGGCCAAGCCAATTAGACGGAATGAGTGGTTTAGGTCTGACCCTGGGATTCGACTTGCCTTTCTCTCGTGGGAATCTTAGTCGGTAGTGGCTTTTTTGCTTTGACCAGGCCAAAGGCGAAAAAGAGAGGAAAAAGACAATTCCTTCCTTCTCTTCTGTTGTCAGACTAGTTTCCTAGCGGGAATCTACGATCTATTGTAGAAAAAAAAAGATCCCACTACGGGGTAAGAAGCAAGGGAGGAGTGCCGCTTAGAACAATTCTTTTTTAGAAAAATGACTTGCCAAAGCGAATCCTTTTTTTCGAAAGAGCCAAGCCAGTAAGTAGAAGGGCAAGGACAAGAGCAAGGGAAAGGGAAAGAGAGGCATTACCAGAAGGAAAGTATTCCAACTCAATGTCTTACGCAGCAGTGGCATTTGAATTAAAGCAGTAAGTCAGTGGCCAAGAATCATCGATTTTGGAGTTACCAGCTCAAGGCAGCTCATGGGATTTGTTATTTAGTAATAACGATTCCCAGTGTCATCCTCTTCGTCTTCTCGAAAGGAAGCGAGTGACGAGAGGGTAGCAAAGAGAGGACCACTCTTTAGTAAGATAGCAGCCAGTGATAGAGTAGAACTCATTCTCTCCATTCAGAGAGTAAAGCCCAGAGAAAGGTAAAGGCATACAACTGAGCAATCGAGCCTACACTACATTGGAACTAACGAGTGAAAGCGAGGGACAACCCGTTCTTGCTGTTCTTTCATCAGCAAATGTGGCAAACTGGTGGGCTGGTGATCTTTTCGTATTCTAAGTAGTTGATCTCCGCTCAAGTCATGCCTTAAGGTAGCGACTGACTTGTTGGTGAGATGGTTCAATAGTCGATTAGATAAAGGAAGGCTCTTGCAACTTCCCACGAGGGGAGGAAAGTAAATAGCGTAGATAACGAAGTGGCTATTCTTTTTCATGACTCGAAGAAGGGCCGCTAGTCTTTCTTTTCTCTTACAGAATCCGAAATGGACTTCTCTTCTTCCGGTCACAACAGTTGGCTACGATCCTTTCCGACAGTTTAAGAGAACCAGACTTCTATGTTCATGAGGAAGGTATCCGTAATGTTCTGATTTTCTTATTACTATCTTTTTGAAGCGGATAGTTCACAGTGCTCATTCTAGAGACACGAATAAAGTCCAAAAATGAAGTTCAAATGGAAAAAAAAAAGGTTAAAGTGGTTGAAATTCAAAAACTACATCCCAACTCCCCCGACCCCTCCGAACATCCCGCACTTTTTGGATGAAGTGGACCTGCCACAGGCACAGGCCGACGATTCGGCGAATGTTTTACGGGAAAAGGCAGTCACCATTCTCGAAGCCTTCGCCAATACGGAGTCCAATTATTCCATTCATCGGGACTACTAGACCTGGTTGGACGTGGCTCAAAAACTAGCACAAGGGATGAGCCCGGGAGAAATAGTAACCCGGGATGATCTCCATATGCTGGTCGACCAATTACAGAATCCAGGCAGTGAGTTTGAAAGCCGTGGAGCTCATAATGAACATAACCTGATGCTATAAGTGGCAGGATAGGGGGGTCTGTAGTGCATTCTAACACCTGCTGATGTACCTCATAGTTGGGCTCTACCTTCCTCAGGTGTCAAATGTGACGCTGTACCTGTTCGTTCGTTGATCACTGAAGAAAAGGTTGGTCCTAAATTGGGAGAGTTTGCCTTTACACGGAAACGAAGACTTGCGAGAACAAATATTAATATTGGAAAGGGAAAAAAAAGGGGGGGAAAAAAAGGAAAGTAGCGTCGCATATGGCACGAAAAGGAAATCCGATTTCGGTCAGACTTGATCTGAATCGTAGTTCAGATTCAAGTTGGTTCAGTGAGGGCGACCGCGAAAGTCACCGAATGGGTCAGTCTTTTCCTTCAGTTTGTCCTATATTTCAAATTTAAAATCAAATAAAAAAGCGTGGGAGGACGTTGCAGATGTACGGGACGGACACGACTTCTTCTAACACTAGAAGACCACTGGCAGACACCCGGGACTAGAGCATGTCGTGAAAGAAGCACACTGAGCGGGCGTACTTCGACCGTGTCTCCGGGGCACAGTTGAATGTAGATATCATGAACACGAGGTCCAGGATACCAGGCCGAGAAAGCCGGGCAAGCACTCCCCTATGTGCCGATCGCTAGCGCATCCAGGGCCCCGGCGCCCTGCTCAGCTGTAGAGTCCTAGCCTGATCTGAGAAGTACTAATTCGGTTCGGATAGACTTCATTCAAGAACGCCGCCGCCCCAGGAATCAATAAGAAAACAAGTGCTAAGTTTCAGATCAGTGAATAAAGCGAAAGGAAAGAAGAGACCTTTCTCGCTCGGCGCCTAAAGCGCACTATGCTCCGCTTCAACAAATGAGAGTTTTCGGTGGAACCGGTGAACCACGCGAGCTGGTTAGGTGCGTGGGACAGAGGGTTCATAGTACCTGCTAGCGCAGCTATACAGTGGAAGGGAAGGAACCTAAATCGACATCCTTCTTTTTCAATTGTTGAAAAAAAAAAGCAGTACAAAGAGATTAGACTCTCGAATGAGACTAAGCAGCCACCGACCGTTCCGACGCGCCCCTGACCTATTTTGATGTTGACCGAAAAGCTATCTTATCTAAAGTAGAGCCTAGTTGTTGTTGTCAAACAAATGAGAGAATGGAAAATGTTGAAGAACCACTAGGAGGGATATGGGTGGAGTCTCGCTCAGTAAAGAGAGTTGTAGATTCGTAGAAAATAAAATAAGAAGAGCCTTTATTTACTTGATATTCTATTAGTAAAGCGCTAACGCTGCAATCTTTAGAAAGCAAGAAGCTAAGCCCTATCACGAGCAGCGTCGCTGCTTGCTCGACGGGGAGGAGCATCTCAAAGTATGGGGCAAAGGATCAAGCGCTTTGACTTTGTCCCCCGGGATCCACCACAGGTTGGGTTTGAGAGCCGTGTGACGGGTGACTATCCAGCACGGTTCGGAGAGCACTTTGAGTCTGCGTTGGTGAATAGAAGCCCCCCTATCAAGCAAGAAAGAAGCGGCTCTTCCCACGGCGGAGTCACCATTGACTCTATTTATTATTATGGTAAATTAGTCTATCAAGATGTCAATCTGAGATCTTACTTCGGTTCGATACGTCCACCTACGAGACTCACCTTTGGCTTTCGTCTTGGTAGGTGTATTATTCTACATTTTCCCAAAAGAACATTTATTCATTTCTTTCTTCCCCGTCGACCGCGACGACTGAAACGACGCAAAAAATCCAGACCCGAGAAGGGCCGGTGGTGGGCATTTGGGAAAGTCGGGCCGATCGGGTGTCTTCATTCAAGCGACGATACAGAAGACGAACGAAAGGAAGTGAGAGGCCGGGGGACAGGGAAAAGAGTCGAGTCGATCAGGCTCGACGACCGGGAGAAGCAAAACGAAATCAGGATTTGGCCGAAAAAGAAGCAAGGCGATGGATACCATGACCGATCACCATCGATAAAGAAGAATCTTTCTAAATCACTTCGGGTCAGCGTGGCCTTCAAGCATCCGAAATACGCCGTGGTTGTAAATGACGACTCCTTCGGAAAAACGAAGTTATTCAAGTTCTTTTTTCCAAAGAAGTCCCGCTCCGACGGCCCAAGGAGTCATCTACAACAAAGGACCCTCCCCGCAGTGCGCCCCTCCTTGAATTATTTGGTCATGCAATACTTATTGAATAGAAAGAACCAAATTCATTTCGACCCCCTCGGAGTTCTCAATCATTTCATGGCACCGGGCGTGGCTGAACCATCTACGATGGGGGGAGCGAATGCACAGGGAAGAAGCAAGGATAAGAGAATACATTCTCGCATCGCTTTTTTTGTAGAAAGCTTGACCGGCGAAAAAAAGTGTTTGGCCGAAGCAAAAAAGAGGTTGACCCACTTCATTCGCCAAGAGAATGATCTTCGCTTCGCTGGAAGAACAAAAACCACCATCTCGCTCTTTCCTTTCTTCGGTGCTACCTTTTTCTTTCCAAGGGATGGGGTATATAAGAACCGTTTTTTTGAGGATGCCCGGGAACAACTCCTAGGTCAATTAAAGATCAAATCTTGGAACCTCATGGGTAAGGATAAGGTAATGGAATTGATAGAGAAATTCATAGACCTAGGTGGGATAGTCGAATTGATAAAGGGAATAGAGATGATGATAGAGATCATACTGAGAAACAGACAAATTCCGTATGGGTACAACTCTTATTTGAACGAAGTGAAAAAAATGCGATCTTTGTTGTCTAATAGAACAAAGACTAATACCAACATTGAGTCGGTCAAGATCAAATCTGTTTATCAAAGTGCTTCTCCGATTGCTCAAGACATCTCTTTTCAACCGAGGAACAAAAGAAGATCATTTCGTTCCATTTTGACTAAAATAGTGAAGGATATTCCACTAGTAATGAAAAAAGGGGTTGAGGGGATCCGTATATGTTGTTCAGGTCGATCAGAAGGTGCGGAAATAGCTAGAACAGAATGCGGAAAGTATGGAAAAACATCTCGTAATGTATTTAACCAGAAAATCGATTATGCTCCTGCGGAAGTATCTACTCGTTACGGAATCTTAGGTGTCAAAGTGTGGATTTCATATACTCAAAAAAAAGGGGGACGTGCTATATCCGAAACGTACGAAATATAGTAAATATCGTAAACCCAGATGTAGTAGGGGTTGCGAACCGGACGGTACACAACTTAGTTTTGGAAGATATGGCACTAAAAGTTGTAGAGCTGGTCGTCTTTCATATCGAGCCATTGAAGCAGCGCGTCGTGCTACAATCGGACAATTCCATCGTGCTATGAGCGGACAATCCCGAAGAAATGGGAAGATATGGGTAAGAGTTCTCGCGGATCTCCCTATTACCGGGAAACCTACAGAAGTCAGAATGGGAAGAGGAAAAGGAAATCCTACGGGTTGGATTGCTCGTGTGTCCACGGGACAAATCCTATTTGAAATGGATGGTGTGAGTTTGTCAAATGCTCGACAAGCCGCTACATTAGCGGCGCATAAACCATGTTCGTCAACCAAGTTTGTTCGATGGTCGTAGCAATCACTTCAAGCAGTGGAAAGAACATAACAAGGGCGAACATTCCTTGGGCTCTTGAACAGAATTCAACCACACTGGAATGCCAGAGCTGAAAATCCATTCTAAATGAGATCGAAAGGCTACAAGGCGGGGCCCAGTAACATGTAAATATATGAATTGTTTCATTCTTCTCTCTTTCCTTGGTCTTTCGTTCCGTCATATTCCTAATAACAACTCCAATTACAACGTAGATTGAAGATGAGAATCGTTAGTATTAAACATCCATTTTCATTTTTGTTTTTGGTAAGGGCTCACGCGTGACTAGTTTTGCCAGATAAAGGAGACTGGAGGGGCCCCGGTCGATATGTAGGTTTCTAAGACAGGAACCGAGGGAATGGGAGTTTGCGGAGTTGGGGCGGGAAACTCCCCAGGGCCCTTTTGATAGAAGAGTAAGGGAATAGTTCAACCACGAGCAGCGGCGCTTAAACAACCAGAAGTCTACCTTTCATCGCGCCGAATGAAAAAGAAGGATTGCCTTGTTTTTGGCAAGGGAGTGCAAGACTTCCTCTCTTTTTCGATCAGAAGGCAACGACTTCCTCCTAGTTGATCTCCCATTGTTGAAGTTGTACCGCCCAAGCTGCTTTGATCTTAGGTAGGGATAGGAAAGCGGTGGCGGTGCGGCTGAAAGACTAGTATTTCTTTGTGCGGAGTACCCTCGCTAAGGAGTACTTGATAGTCTGGTTCATGGGGTATAGGAAGGGGCGAAGTGCTCAATTCCGAGTTCTTCGCATCATGCAAAAGATGCTTTGTCGTATTACGGTTGCAGGTGCGGAACATTTCCCTGACAAAGACATTGTCACTAAAGGCAGGGGTAAATATTCCTTGACTGGTTCTGCCAACTCCAAGTTCTCATCGTGCTGAAATTCTATCACTGGGATAGGGTCTATAACTGGCTCTTCTGGATCTCCAAAGATAGAAATGACATGATTCCACTGTATGAACTTGACTTTCTGATGCAAAGTAGAGGGGACCGCTTCTATGGCATGAATCCACGGACTTCCAAGTAGCAGGTTGAAAGAAGCCGGAATGTGTAGTACCTGTTTTGGCCTGGGCTTTTTCCTAAAACAGGACCGGCCCCGCAGTGAATTATAAGGCCAGGATGCCCATTACACCCCTCGAGTTGTCATATGCTCGTCCCCCCCCCCTAAGACTGCGAAATCCTTTTGCTGATATCCTAAATGGCAGTTCTGAATGAGGACACCTTCAGGGCCGATCCATTGTCAACCAGAAGATTGCCACCCATCAGGACTCGCCCACATGATCCATCTCGTGGTGGACCAAAGGAGTTGTCGTAGCTGGTTTACCAGACCAACTCTGACAAGCGTGGTGTTGAACCCCATATCAGTGTCATCGAACCTGGGATCCCTTCCCTCGACGGCCCAATGACACCAACCGGAGTCTTCTTGTTTGTGTGTCAACAAGACAAAATAGAACAGTTGAAGCCAGGAGGAGAGCTAGATCCTTTGCCTATCCTCACCAGACCATCAAAGTGTTACTATGGATTTCATCTCTTGCTTGCCCAGGGGGATGGGCTTGGAAGCATCATGGTGGTGGATAGATTTGAAAAGGATGCCACCTTTATGGCGGCATCTGCCGACTGCACTGCGGATGAAGCCGCACGCTTGTTTATGAAGAACGTGGTGTTGTACTGGGGGCTGCCCTCGCGTCTCTTCTCAACTGAATTCTTTTCAGAAAAGAAGGAATGCAGCGTGGTCAGCCGCATCGGGTGAGTGAGACAGGAAAGGGGACCGAAAAATGGCGATCGAAAGTCCCTCCGTAGTATCTCATAATATAACCAGAACAAGACTTCAAATATAGGGCAAGACAACGCCAGCCCGCCTTGCGGCGAAAGAGAACAAGCCCTTCAGACTCAATTGCGAAAAGAGCAATATGCTTTAGAGTCGGAAATAAGTTTGGACATAATCGTCTGCATACCGACAGGGTAGAAAGGCCTTGCAATTCTACTATGCTCCCTATCCTATCGCGGATTCAATAGCTGCCTAAGAGCAACTGTGCACAAACAAGAGGAAAGTCATCAAGGAAGGAATTTCATTTTTTATCTTTTCCAGGGGGCTGCGCGTAACTATTTAGTGGTCTCGGTTGAAACCCTCTCTTTACTGAAGTCATTTCAAAATTCTTCGCCTGCATTGCTGGGCTACTCATAAACATCTGGTTCCACATCAAGAAAGATTCTCTTGACATGGCTATCTTCTAACTGGAGAATTGCAACCTTCACTTCGTAGCCCCGGAGCTCGTCTTCCCACTTTCTGGTTTAGTTTCAAGCTCCCACTTAGGTATCTTATCTTATATAGTGAAAGCTGCTCAGAAGGGTCTCTTTAGTAAGAGGCTATGCCTTTGACGTTCTTCATTGGCTTTGGTGCAGGTCACCCCCTTCGTTGGCAGATCCGTAAGAAGCGATGAAAGGAGGTGTGATTGAGTAAGTGAGAAGTTAGATTCTCGGAGTTACCACGGTGCAAGTCTTAGGTTGGCCTACAAAAAAGTAAGGACTGCCCGCAAGTTAGTCTGACCCCCACCTTGCTTCTCTAAAGTAGTCTTCCCAAGGGTGGTAGGAGGGAAAGGGAAGCATTGATAAAGCACTGAACCAGAAAGGGCAACAATGGATTTCCGGGACAGGACAAACAGAATAGGAAGCCCTGCCTCCGAGGGGGAAGGGCTTCGAAATCTACCCGGTACTGAACTAGGAATAGCCTGACAGAATCGCCCCTTCGGGCCTACCTTCAACTGCGGGTCTCTCAACTGTATGAATACGAATCCCAAGTCGGCTATTCACATTCAGTAGTAGTCAGCTTGCCTAGCGGAGGTCACATCGCCGCAGTCTAACCGCGCTTTGACCAGTCAGCGCAACTAAAGCAGAGTAGACGGCACACGTAACCAACCTAGCCGAGCCGCCAGGGGCGAAGAGCTCAGCGAACTAGTAAATTTGAACAGGAGAGCACGGACTAGCATCCCCATGTTCGTCATGCTATGAGTATAGGTAGGCAAATCTTTTCCGAGAGCGAGCTCGAAGTCTCCCACTTCTTTCTCTAAACTGGGTTAATCAGGGAAGAACAAAGCTAGCGGAGATGTTGTCTCTCTCCAGCGGTACCTAGGAGATTGAAGCCAGGCAGTTGAGGTATGTATGAGTGCAGGAGCTTCTCCAATCAGGATAAATGACTGGAAAGAATAAGAAAGTGAAGAAGTTCAGGAGCAGGTGTGATCTTGCTAAGAGCTCCTATTCATCAGCACCCGAAAGAAGGGTATTTCTGCTAACAGAAAAGAAAGACTAGCTGCGGTTAGATTCACTTGATGCAGACAGCTCGCTGCTTTGCAGTGACACTCAGGGACAGCAAGGGAAGGTTGAAGGCTTTCCCTAGTTACTTTGTTTGATAGTAGGAAAATCCTATCTTGAAAGCCAGTATGCTAAGAATCGAGGAGTCGTAAGTCAGGAAGATTCTTTCTCATTTTTCGAGCTTCGAAAGTGTTTATTCTATTCATAGAGAAAAGGAAAAGTTGCACATCTATCTATATCTCTTTGTATGTCTATATTAGGTAGCCGAGTGAATCAGGTTTTTACCTCGGGAAGCGGGATTGCTGATATCCGCCTCAGTAGGAGGGGGTATGAGTTACTAACACAACACCCTGACTACTTGTTTGAGAAGAAGTTGTTAAAGAATAGGTTGCATCTAGCATACTATCAGTAAAGTCATAACTTTTCGATATTTTCTTCAATGGCCTAAATAGCAGCTGCTTGATTCCGGTGGAAGGGTTCCAGGAATTTTCTCTGCATCCTGGTACTCTTGAATAAAGAACTGCTCTTGGCCTCCCTGCTGTGATTGAATCACTAACCGCAGTTGTGATAGAATCAGCTCTGGGTGGAAGATTTTCATTTGACATTAGAGTTGCCATTTTATTGAAGTGAAGGAATTACCAGGGAACTCTCAATTTCATGTCCATCTTCGATTCATTTTGAAAAGAATCCCAGATCATATTCCATTAGGAACGGAAACCCAGTTTGTTGGAACTTAGACCACTGGATCTCGTCTTTTTCTGTCGATAGGTAAGGTAAGTTCTTAGGAATCGATTTCATCACAGGAAAGACCCGAGAAAAAGTAAGCGGAGAAGAACTAGGAGCGAAGCAAGAGGCTGCCTCAAGGTAATTTCTTCTTTAGTGAAAGAACCAAGGTGCGTAGCCTTTTCACATTCTCTGTATGGCTTAGCTTAGAAATGGCTCCTTCTTATTTTTATTGATAGCACAGGTGCTTCCCACAACCTCATGCCTCTGTCATGCAGAAGCGTCGGTTTGGAATTGATAAGAGAAGTGGTTTTGTGATGCCTTTCGATTCACTCCCCATTCTCTCAACAATAAAGCTCGCCCGAGGGAAAAGATATGGCCCAAGCCCAAGGTGATCATGACGCGAAAGAAAAAGGGGTAAGGGGGAGGGCTAAAAAAGGCTTTTTTCAGTGATATGCAATCTTGGGCTTTGCTCTAACCGAAGCCATTGCCTTGTTTTCCTTTCTTTTGAAGCCCTTGGATAAGAATTCATGAGAAGAAAGGGAATGGATAGAATATTCTGTTTGGTTTTTTGTGCCGGTATGGTCTAACGATCCGCAGATGTAGGAAGGCTTTAGTTTGAGTTGTTAACCGAACTGCGTTACCAAAGCGACTCCTCTTGTCAGAAGATAAGAAAATCTTGAATCCGATTTTCTATGGGCTTTATTTGGACTTCAAAGACCCTGAAGCGGTTGAGGGGCAGCTGAACGAAAGGAAAGCGGGTAGGCCGCATTTGTTTGTTTCATTTTGTTGAACCGGACCACACCTCAGGGCGCCCGGGCCGACCGGTAGGCCGAGGGCAATGGAAACCGTGTAAAACAAAGCGGTGACCTATGCCCAAAAAGGGAGGGAGAGAGAGATCTCTCGTCAGGTCTTGGGTATTGTCGCCGTTGGGGGAGCCATGCCCACAGCGGACTTAGGGGGGAGGAACCCCCGGATGTAGTCGCAACGTTTTGCTTTCTCTATCGTGTGACGAACCGGGTAACAAAAGTCAGGATCAGAATGAAAGGTAGTTCGGCTGGGTATGTGTGTGCTTTCCCCTGAGGTGCTGGTTCGAGTCCAGCTCGTGACAAGGCCTTAGTCGTATAGAAGGCAAGGCGCACTCAATCTATCTATCCTGTCTGATTGAGCAAGTCTTTAGTTCCGGCGTTCCGACCTATACCTATAAAGGAGTGAAACCGCTAGATAAATTGTAAAAGGGTATCAATCGAACAAAGTGATAGGAGCCGCTGGCCTGACAGCAAGCGGCACTCACCGAAGGTCTGATTCTCTTCTTTTTATCCTGATCTCTTAGAAAAGAAAGGACCTTGGGCAAAGACATACCCGGCATACTAAGATGAATCATCGTTGTTCCCCGCCGTCTTGATTGATGAGCTCAAAATCCGGTTGGTTAAAGTGGAATCTTTCCCTCATGCTCTTAGCCACTCAACTATCAGGCCCAATAGCGAGAGTATCAAACCTTAGATTATTTAGAACTGGGACAAGATATTATATCTCTCGGTAGCCCCATGTCTTAGATATCCCACCCAGTTTAATAAAGAACACCGTATAATTTAGAGGATCGGGCAATGAGTGGAGTTCTCTCCCCAGCTAGACCAGAGTCAGAGGAGCGTCAAGCCACTCGAACACATGATAGTAGCGAAAAAGTCCAATAACGAGAACCGTGCGCGCAATGTATTGAACTGACGAAAGCTGAGCTTAGGTAGGCTACAGCCACTCTCAAACCGTGAGCTCATAAGCCGTTGGTTCCACTCTCTCATATACGTCATTTTACGATCTTGATGTGACGGCTGGGTCAACACCTAGCTACCGAACTGACTTAATGAAATGGTAGACGTGGCCAAAGGGGGGTCGAACGGCAACGAGAACTCAAACCTTTCTTCTAGGAAGCCATGCTGAAAGGGGAAAGGCCAAGGCACCGGCATCTAATTGAATATTCGGGGAAAGAGTCTATTTCATAAAAAACTTTCGCTACGTCAACAGCCCTTCATTCTGCTTCCGAGAAAGAAAGGAAATCGGATTCCATAGCAGAGTGGAGAAAGGGGGGAAGCCCAGTATAGTAGTGATCCAATGAGAACGCGACAAATCAAATTCAAAGAAAAGTGTAAGTCACATTGATTCGGTCTTCGGGCTCACCTGATCTTCTTGGGAACGGAGCGTACCCTACGAAGAGAGTAGCCTGGCACATTATATCTGATTTACGCAACGCCAAGCCGACCTTCCGCTTCCGGAATGGATTTCTTTGGGACAAGAAAAGAGTTGGGATTTTGCTTTCCCAGCCGTTGCCCTTGTCAGAGAGATTACAACATTTAATGGAATAGAAAGACGCCTTCGCGTACCAAAAGGGAAAGGAAAGGCAGGGCATACTCATCTGACTACTAGCTTGGGCTAGCAGGACTGGGAGAAAAGCCTTCTCGATTGACTCGCCTACGCCGACTGGGGGTATCACATTGGAGATTAAAATCTCTTTCTTGTAAACAAAACAGCATTTATTTCTTGTTTCCAGGAGTGAAGCTACTGTCCCAATAGGTGAATGATCTAACCCTCTGACAGAGGAACCAGCTCTGACATAAGCGATTGGAAGATCTGATCTTTCTTTGAAGACCGGTCCGATTGAAGTTGAAGTCAAAAAAGAAGTCGAGGTTATGAAAGAAAGAAAGAAATCATTGTCTTGTCAGCTTCAGGTCAACTTCCTTATTTTCTTTTAATAAGATGATTGGGCCCTACAGTGGTATAACGAGGTGAACCTCTTTCCTATAGGCCACTCAAACATAGAGAGATTAGGGACCGACAGGCCAGCCCTCCCTATTATATCTCTGTTTCTATCGGCCGGTGTCGGTGTCAGCCAAGGAAACGGACCCTATGAGATGAGTTCTTTTCGATTAGGACAGGCAGCCACAACAGGGAAGCAGTCAGGAATGCAGCAGGAGTGGAAAGGGATAACATTCGATCATCGGGCTCGGGAAAGGATCTGATCTACCCCTATGCTATGAATGAACAGATCCACGAGCTCTATCGATTAGAAAACAACTTTCGTGCAGGGGTCAGTGTAGCTACTGATTCCATTGACTGAAGGATTGCTATTGCTGACATCTTCTGTGAGGGAAGCCAAGGGAAATGCCACCAAGAGAAGAGGCGAGGACGCTTTCTAAACTACGCGGCTTGGTCATTGCCGACCAAGCTACAGAGTACTGAAACATCTATGCTCAATGGGAGTGAAGGATCTTTTTTATCAAAGTCGGTAATCTGTTGGAGCCTCTGGAACGAACCTTTTCGTAGATAATATAAAATCCTTCATAAGCAGACCGAGTACTATATTGATAATACTTTTTTTTTGAAAGCACTTACTTGAACCAGGGTCAACCCATTTATATGGGGAAGGATAAGATTTTTTCATATTTTTTTTTTGAAATGTAAACTCAAGCCTGCCCTCACCACAGCTTCATCTTCTGGTTTGGTAGCCCTTGGTCGATCGATATCGCTTCACCCGTCGGAGCATTCTGTCGGTTGTGTAGCGGTGGCGTGTGGCTCGTCATGAGGGAGGGACTTGAAATCACAGGTTGGCGTATCGTCCAGAAATGGTCTTCTGTCTAGGCTGTGCGTGCTACCGGAGGAATAAAATTCATTTATTAAATAAATAATCATAATAGCTTCAACCGGGAGTGCTATGCTTTCCAGAAAGAAATAAATGCTTTAGCTGCTTCTCCTGTTGGTGATTCGGCTTTAGCTTCTTTTGATGCTGCAGTTGATCCTAGTGGTGAGGACGACAGAGCAACGTTCTCTCATCTTCACTTGCCGCTTTCACTTGCAGTGATTGGAGAGTCAGCTACGACGCTGTGGCATCTCAATCTCATCTTAACTTCTCACTTTGAGCCCCCTCAGTCGTACTCAAAACGTGAAAAAACAACCCCTTCTTTTTTGGAATACAGAATATCTCACTTTGAGCACGCACATGTAACTGAGTCGCCCGTACCTTCTGAGCTCGATAAACCGTAGACTAAAAAGCTAGTATTTCTGGTGGCACAGTTGCTCCGTCAGTCTGTGTGTTTCGCGTCAGTCAGGTACTTTGATTTATTTTATTTAAGCTCCTGAAGTTCTTGGCATTGAGAAAGAAGCTGAGTTTCGTAATACAAATTAGTCAGTTTTGTTCCGCTTGAGCATGTAAAAGTAAAAGCATAAGTAGCTGCAACATAAGATTCTATTTCCCCAGTGCCCATTGTTGGGCTAGTTGTTCCCGTTGCAACAAAGTCAGTCGTTTTTGCCACTTCTTTGTGGGGTATAGCTAACAGCATCAACGCACTCAGGGCGAAAGGTCCAGGTCAGACTCAGACTGCGGACACTGATTTTTCACCCTCTCATTTTCTATAAGCAGATTCGGAATCAGATGATCAAAAGTGCTCTATCCAGGTCACCCGGAATAAAGGGCACTATCGCGCCCCCTGCCCCATTGGTGGGACTCCCTCCAAACAAACTGGAACCAAACCTGCTGAGGTTGATCCGCGGACCTTTCATCTTCGGCTGGCCCCCCGGGGATTTAGAAAAGCTCTCATTCCTCTACCACATGAATGAGCTTCACAGGGTGGAGACCTTTGTGCAGAGTGTTAGTTCACAAAATGCTTCTGACTGGGGAAAACCATTAGCCCCTCTGGAACACCTGACTTTAACACCACTGACTTGATCGCTTGATAGCGGGCGACATCAGATGTAGTTTCGTTCCGTCCGCTCCTACATTTATTTGCTGTCTAGGTTCTTATAGGCCTCTCCGAAGGTCACCTCGCAGTCCGCAGAATTGAATTATGAGAAAGATGCATATACGCCCAAATCTCGATCGAGAATATGATGAATCGGCCCAGAGGCCAGGCCGGCCTTACTGTAGAGCAGCTATAGGGCTTTTTCAAATAAGGGCTATTTCAATAAGCTTGCTTTGTAGTTGTTTATCAGTTTAACTCCCAGGCACATTATCACGACAATGTCCCTCTGACTCCCAAACAAGTCACTTTTACTTTATGATAGGCCTCACTGTCGATCGTCTCTTTGGCGCGACCTCACGCTCACGCTTCGGGTTCCACGCCCTTAAGACCAAGGGAAGTCTCGCTTGCCCATTAAGCTTTCACGTCGAGTTCTCCTCGTCCGTTAGTCGTTGATCCAGGGACAGGGAGCGAAGACCAGGTTTTTTGCCAATAATAGCACCTTATGCTTAACTTTATGTTGTCCGTCTTGCTTCTTTATTTTCTATACGATAGAATGCAACCTACCCCCTTACGAAACACACTTTAGAGCGGTGGAAGGTGGAAAGCACCAGTAGCAAGTGATTCGAATTTGGAGTCTTTCAACTCCAGGAAGGAGCGTGTTCTTCTTGTGTCCTTCTCTTCTTTCTTGCAAGGGTTTGCTGAGGGGCTCAGTACCTAGTCGTCATTCTAAGCGGTAGGAGCTCAATTTGACGTTTTCCAAGTTCGAAGAGAAGAATTGTGCACTACAGAATGAATCAGACTGACCCTGCACACACCCTTGCCTCTAGCCTTTAAGAGAAGAATGAACCCTCTCAAGAAATTCATCTGGCCCAAGAACTTCTGCAATTCCTTCTTACTCCGTGGTGGTTTGGCTTCTATGATGGCTTTAGCCTTGTTTTTGTCGATCTCAATTCCCCGTCGATGAACTTGGAAGCCAAGGAAATTCCCCGCAGAGACCCCAAAAGCACATTTAAGGGGATTCATCTTTAACTTATGGAGCCTCACTCTCAAAGGCTCTTTTCCAATCGGCCAAATGCTGTTCCTTCGCAGTATACTTCCCAACCACATCATCTATGTAAATCTCCATTTTTTGGCCGATCATATCATGGAAGATAAGGTTCATTGCCCTTTGATACGTCGCCCCAGCGTTTTCAACCCAAAGGGCATAACCACCCACTCATAGCACCCAAGTGAACCAGGACACCTGAAGGCCATTTTGTGGACATCCTCTTCAGCAATATATATCTGGTTGTAACCAGAGTGCCCATCCATGAAGCTCAACATTCTATGCCCAGCAGCAGCATCGACCAGCATATCAGCTATCGGCATGGGATATTCATCCTTTTGAGTAGCTTAATTTAAATCCCTAAAATCTACACAATTTTTTACCTTCCCATTTTTTTTCATAACCGGGACGATGTTGGAGAGCCATTCCACATACTTAGCTGGTCTAATAAACCCTGCCTTTATTAACCTTTTCAATTATTCCCACTTCCTTTGACATTCTCCTGGAAGGCTTCTTATTTTATACGGCCGATGCCCCTCTTTAATTGGGAGTCTATGCTATACTAAAGTTCGATCCAAGCCCGGCACTTTAATCCCAAGCAAAGCAATCTCTATACTCCCTGAGCAATTGGACCAGCTTCTCTTCGAAATAGGCCGATAACAAAGCACTGACATACGTGGGCCGATGGGACAGCTTTCAAAGGCTAGAATAGCTAATAGGCTAGCTTCCTTTGTTTGGCGCCCTTTCTGAAGGCAGTTCGGTTGCTTGTCCGATTCCATGCTTATGATTCAATTCTTCTTGGAAACCCAGTCATTAGACAACACCTGTCTGCGGATTCGACCCTACCTGGCTTAGTTCAAATAGTAGCCCTAGCTATCTTCTCCAATTGATCTGCAATCTCCGCGCATTCGCTTTAGTCAAGTTGCTGAGTCCGGATCCTTGTCTCTATGTCTCTAAGGTTTCCAAGGTGATGAGACTGTTGGGTTTCAGGGGGTTAGCTCTATTGAATAAATATCGCTTGATCCGATCCAACAAAATGTCTTCAGAACCTTTCAGTCTCGCATCTTTTCACCTGGGAAAGAAAGCTAAGTCCATCTCCAGGTCCCTTTGGGATGGGACCAGCATCTGTAGACCGAACTATATCTTTTCTTTGAAATAGCATCTTCCGAACCTCTGTTGATGTTAATGAACGTTAAGCACTCCTTTCTCTAATAGAACAACCAAAAGACAGAAAGAAGCTAGCGTCTAAGATAAAAAATAACCTCTTTCCTTCGGTCTTTTAACCAGGTGGGTCCTTCCTATCTAACCCTTCCCCCGAGCCTTTGCTGTGGAAGCGGATCTAAGGCCCCAGCTTGAAGTAACCTTTTTGCCTTGGCCTCTATGCTAGCCTATCTTAGGCACTCTTGGCGGCCTGCCTTTGGTGGGTTCAACACTCTTTTCTTTTATACCGGATAGACGTGAATGAGAAGTTGCCTTTGAGAGGCTCGTTACAATGTCCTGCACTGCCCTCGGGTGTTTGGTAGACTAAGTCGCCTCGGACGACTTCGGGTGATGCATCTCTCGGCACTTGTGCTTTCTCCAGGTAGGTCATCATAGAGCATAGCTCGGTATTGAGGAGAGCTTTTGATTAGCTCAAGTATTGAAACTGAAGCGGGCACGCTGTCCAAATGTGAACCAAAGGAATCGATGGTGAACTCCTGTCTTGACCCACGCCCTGGGAGGAATTCCTTTTTTGAGTCTTATGGACGGAACATTGGGCAAAACCATTCCATCGGTAAGGCCTAAAATGACTTACAACTAGTTGGATGGCTAGACGATGGCTTGCTATTATCCGGATTGTTAGATTCCTATTTTTCCCGATCCTACTCAAGCCCTCCGGCCCTCGAAAGAGGGAAACTTATAGTCTGACCTGTAATCCTAGCGGCTTGAAGTAAGACATGGTGAGGTTTGAGCGCGCTCTATCGTCCCGCTATCGCTCCTTCCCAGCCTAAACAGGATGCCCTAATTTACTCCTTTTAGGAACTTAGCTGTTTTTGGTTGACTTTAATGCTGTAAGAAAGAAAGCTAAATCATTAGGGTTAGGAGACTAAATACCGTTGGGCGCATTAAAAGTAATCTCTGCAACCCCTTCATCATAGCCGAAGGTTCAACTGGGCGAATCAGCCCCACTATCTTTCTCCGTCTGTGTTTGTGCTTGGCTTATTGTTCATGATTCTTCCTTTTCTCCTTCGGGTGGGAAGAAGCGATCCTGACCTAATCTCCAACGCTCTCATAATGATTAGAGGACTTATCTCATCCAAGCCTGTGAGCTCAGACCTCTTTGGTAGGGATGGCACTCAATTCCTCTTTTGAGTCCTTTCATCAGGAACGGAATTAGTAATAGAAGAAGATTGGATAGCCATCATACGGTCGGGGGAAGACTATCACTGACCAAGCTTCTCTACACTGACCTTTCTTCTGGTCTCACGAATTGGATTTGAACCAATATCAAGCTACTTTCCTTTTAGTAGATCGTGAGTGGGTCTTCTGTCCTCCTCATTATAGTCCTCCTAAAATCAATAGCATTTCGTCGGAATACATCCTGTCTTTTCACCTTGGTAGTCCTATGCATAGTCAGTACTATAGCCCCAATCATGGCTACTAATAAAATGAGACTTGAAAGCAAAAACCAGACGGAATAGTAGGTATAAAGTAAATTGCCCAATGTTTCCAAATTAGTCCAACTTCGTACCTTTCCGGCATAAACCGTATATCTCAGAGAGGTCGTATTTCTTTGGGTTGGTAGTAATGGAATGGTTTCATTATCTAAAATGAAGAACATTTCCCACCAAAAGATCAGTCCAATAATACCACTCACTGGTAAATAGCGCAAGACTTCTTCGTGAATCTCCGCTATTTGAATATGGAACATCATAACAACGAATAGGAATGAAACGGCTATAGCTCCTATATGAACTACTGGGAAGATCATAGCGGAGAAGTCGAGACCTAACAAAAGAAGTAAGCCTGAAGTGTTGCGAAAAACTGGGATGGGAAACATAACAGAATGTACTGGATTTTTTGCGCGTACAACCATCAAACCAGAGACCAAAGCAGTGCTGGACAAAACGGAAAGTATCATGGTATTATTCCCTGCTATCAAACTGGAACGACCAACGCGGTTGTTCCGATTTCATTTTCTTCTTCCAAGCCCTTCAACGCAACGAAAGGACTCACGTTGTTACTTACGGAATTCAAATCTCTTCTATCGAAGCCGCCTTCTCTCCGGCCAGCAGTCTTCCACTTCTACTATACTATCCTCTATCCGGATAGATTTGTCCCTATGAGCGACTACGCCGATCTTTATATGTTTTGGCCACGTCCGTTTCTGCTCCGAAGAGGAAGGTTTGGATCTTTCAATCTTATGTCGTGAGGGATGTGACCTATGTTAGGCCCATAAGATACCACAGCTTTTGGTGTTCTATGATTCACCTCCGAATAATGAGTAGGGAGTTCGATCCTTTTGATTCTTCTCTTTATAGTAAAGTGATGGGGGGATGCGGAGCAATAGGTCGAATTACTATATAAAGAAGAGTTGTAAACTAAAGTACTTCTTGTTCGAGTAGGAAGATTTCGGTTTTTCTCGTTCCATAAGAATAGGGATTTGAAATGATACAAATTCCTCTTCATTCTGTTGTGCTCAGCGAAGGAACTGCCTAAGCATACTTTTTCGGATCCAAACTTCTTTGTTCTTTCTAAGTCTTCTTCTTGCATAGAAGAACGCAACAGTTTCAAAAACCGGGATTTTAGTAGTAGGTGGCATCCCCTCAACGTTTTGAGTAGGTGGAACCATTCTGTTTTGGTTCTTCTCCACATTCTTAGCGGGTGATCCAGGAATTTGCCTATGATTTTTTCAACTGATATTTCGATATAGAAAGATCTCCTTATTTCTTCACCGCGGATTCTCGTGTCATTTTCTTGAAAAGATATTATATCACCGTGGGACACTTTCAAATGAGTAATGCTTATCATTCTATTATTCACACAAACCCTTCGATGACTTATCGGCTGCCTTGCTTGAGGAATAGTTTCACGAAAATGGAGACGAACCGGAATAACGTCCGATCTTGTTTCTGGATTGAGTGGAAAAGGGATATATGAAGTTCGTTCTCTTCCTCGGTGCATCCCTGTGATGGGTAAATCCCCATGAAAAAGGGGCAACTTTCGTGTAGTTTGTGATTGGATGTAACTGTTAAGATTTTTTCTCGAATAAATCTTTCTCTTAATAGATCTCTTCTTGTTTCTCAATTTTCGGAGAATGCGGCGTTGTATTATTGTAAGTTCTCTCTTCCGAACATTTCCTGAAAGTAGACGACAAGTTTGAAATCTTAATGCAGGCAATATCATATCTCGTTGAATCAGTCTTTTTCGCCACATCGGGGCTAGGGGGAATCGAACCCCATTTTTCTACGACCACGACCCCCATTTCCGTCTCGCCCACTCGTCTATTGGCCTTTCGATTAGACAACATAGAAAGGTCGACCTTTGTTTACAGAGCGTCGATTTTGCTTTGCTCAAAAAAACGTTCGACTTGCATGTCTTAAGCATATACCGGAAGTAGCTTTTTGGAGCTTATTAACGTTTAGGCTACTATCTAACTAAGAAAGAGCAAGAACATGTTAGATAGTAAGCAAGATCGTAGCGTGAAAAGTCTTGCTTCTCTTAGAATATTGTTGTAAACCTGAAGAATATATATATTAGGCTATATATGACTTCCATTTCGATCTTACACCTTAATCCTAGTACACGGAACACCAAACAGGGACCCGCACTGTGGGCGAAGGGTTCTCAACTAATCTCGCACTTGACACGCAAAGCAATAAACAGCAGTCTATCTTCACAGAGCAAGAGAAGGATCTTGGGCAAGGGGTTCCCGGCTTCGCGAGACCTTTTCGATCTGCTCTAGGCTAAGCTCAATGGGGCCTTGCTTTCTTGATGCCAATCTCTTAGTCTGATTCAGAGAAAACTGTGAACCAAAAAGAACGAACTCAAAGCGAATTCTTTAATCTGAAATCTTGTACCCGCTTCCTTCGCATAGGCTAGACAAGCGGTAGACTGAACACCAAGCCAATCTTGACTAAGCAACTTCAGCGTTGGCCGAACATTAGACACAAATGGAACAATGAAGAGATGTTGTAAGTGTTCATTGTTCCAGTCGCCACAAGATCACTACTTTCCAAGAAAGTGGTTGAATTGCTATCCCCGGGAGGTTCAATTCAAGCCAAATTCAAAACATGTTCGCTTATGTTATTTCAACATAGTTGCTAGTTGAATGGCACAAAGTTGTGGGTCCCTGTGATTCTTATTTGCCTTTGCGTATTTGACAACAAAGTTCGATCTGTAATCATGCTTGTACAATGCGGATATTATAAAAGTGGTGGTCATGGGCTTGGCTCCTCTGGGTTGTGCTCCCCACTACTTGTGGTTACACAATAGCTGAAATGGAGAATGCCTTGATGAGATAAACAATATGGTGAGAAAAATCTTGGATCTAGCTCAGCAGGATGGGTTCCTCAACCATACTGACGGATCGGAATAACATAACGAAGTATGACTTCGCTAGTCGCGAGGAAGTGTACCAGCGTCCGTACTGGAGCGGATTTCCGATAGTTGGAAGGCAGCTGCACACAGCATCTAAGAAAAAAATTAACCTCCGAAAGGTCCAACTCTTTTCTTTTTGCCTCAGAAGAATGCCCTTGACAGTGATGTTGTGCCTGCTCTGATCTTGACTTACTATACTACGCAATTACTGGTCTATACATTGATTGCCAAAAAGGCTTTGACGCCGGATTTGAAGCCTCATCCCTTCTTTCCTTTGGAAAATCCCCTAGCGCTCGAGGCAAAGTAGGAATGTTCGGGCTGAGCAAAGACTTCAAAGTAAGTTCAGGCTTACTTCTAAACTAACCAAATCGTGCAGAACTTCATCGAGAAAGGGATGCTTGCCTTCCCGGAGTCCAAGAGGCCGATGCAGATCGCCAAGTAGACCTTTCCTAAGCAGGTCCATACTGCCGGAGTTGCTAAAATAGAAGAAGAAAATCCGTTACTTGTCGACGACGATGAATGAATAAGGGAAACCCGGACTTGCCCAATATTGCATCTCCGTTAATCGTATTGAGCTAATCGGAGCACCGAGAAGTCACTCACGCCCGAAGCCGGAGGTTCGTGCTCAGTCTCAAAAGATCGTTCAGCACACTGGAACCAGGGACAGCGTAGGGAGCTTCTTTGGAAGGCTTCTTGCTTTCCGAAGCACAGAACCCACTCTTCCGCCTATTGACCTTCTGCCCCGACACCTCTTCATAAAGGGATAACTTCTCCATCACACGCTTCAAAGAAGATTGAAAACCTTTTCGCTAGCCAATCCAGTTGGAGTTGCTTTATAAGCAATTTGATACTATCAGGAGAGATTATGTTGTGGCTGCTGCACACCGGAAAGACGCCTCCAGGCAAAAGAAGCAATTCTTTCATTTGGTTGATGAAAAAACTCGAGAAGCAATGGACAAGCGTTCGAAAATGCCTGAAGCAAGTTTGAGGCTTGAACGATTGGCTGCTCGATGGGGGGGCGACTATGGCTCTCCATAATGAAGTCTCAGATGAGCGGATTCGCCCGTGCTAAGGTGCATCACCACTTGCCAATAAGTCTCACGCTGACTCTCTAACATAGACAGCTTCCATGGGGGCACGAAAGATCATAGCATCCCTTGGAGTGTAGGGCCTGACCTAGCATAGAGGTGTACTTTGGTACAACAAATTTACCAGAGTGCGGACCATAGTCTATATTTGACCCATTCCTTGCTTTCTAAGGGATCCGCTGCTGCAAGATCTCTTCTTCCCCGAGCCGCCGATAGGCCAGTGAAAGCCTTTCGTCCACAGCATCTAACTGAGCTGACCCGTCTTGGTCTCCCATCCCAGATCCACTCATTGACTTAAGCACCTAGGAAAGCATATTACGTACTTGAACCTCCCAAGGGGAGTCACCTTCTATTCGGGCGAAGGAAGATTCATCCATTCGATCTCGCCTGAAGAAGAGCAAAAAGAAGAAGCAGGAGGAGAATTCTTTGCGCTTGAGCCCTTGACAAAAGATCTTCACCTTTGAGAGCTGCACTGGGCCCCACCTCTGAACCAATGTACGTACTACTTCCCGCCTCATGTCCAATGCACTATGATCCGTGGCAACAACTATCTATTTTTGAAAGACTGCCAGTTTCCTTGCCGAACATCTCTTTTCCTTATGAGACTCGAAAATAAACTGATTCAATCATCAAGAAGTAGTCTTTCAATTCCACTCGAGTTCACCTTACGCTATTCTTTTGCTCCTCTTCCATGATGAATTAAAGTAAGCGCGGATATCCCCTATATGTGTAAGCCCTTCCAAGGGGAGACTCTCTCAGGGCCACACCTGGAGCCAGACCACTCGGTCTTTCTTTGTTCGAAGTCAGTGTTCTTATGGCAAAGCTGGATGCCCGCTCTTGATTTCCCGAGCTCTTGATCCTCAGTCCTACTTCTGCGGTTAGGCTGACTCTTAAGAGACTAACTTGGGCATAGAATCTCATTCCCACTAGATCCACTGATGCTTTATTGGAATATCTTTTCGAATTTGAACCTTCCCCACCGGTTAAAGCCCTAATGCCCTTTTTTAGTTCATGGACGGCTTCGAAAAGAGAATTGTTTGATCCCGCCCAGGGGCTAAAGCTCATCGGCCCATTTTAGTAAGGGGACGCCCCACACATTTCATTTTTCAATCCTCCCCTACGGCTAAACCTCATGAGCCCATTTCCACTAATAGAATAGACAAGCCACAATTAGAAAGTTTTTCATTCTCCTATACCGGAGAAACTAATCAAAAATAGGCTTTTTCAAGGCTCGTCCTAACCAAAAAGCAGGTCGATGCCTAAAAACACGGGGTTGAGTCAAATGTATTAGTTTTTTTCTGAGGTCTTCCCTTCCATAAATAAGGTTTATGCCCTAAAACAGGCTATTTCATCGTAACTCTATGTTTGGCTCTACCCACTGATCCATTCCCATCCCAGTCCGCTTGATTTGAGAAAGAATTAGAGCCGAAAGGACCGAAGACTCGCTCCTACATCTCGAACTCTCAAACAAAGGACGTTATTATGATTTGCCTATTTCGCCCCAAAGAGACCTTCCCAACCAGCCATCCCCTAGCTTGAAGGAGGAATGGTTCCCCCGGGCGGTTCATCAATCCTCAAGAAAGACCATCCATGATGACGACTCCCGTCCGAGGCAAGAAAAGAATGGGGCGGAAGGTGGGAATCAAGCATTACTGGCAGTAAAGGCAAGGCGCTCTCGGAGTATCTTGGGGTAAGGAGATCAATAGCGTTGTGCTATGGAAGCGGGGAGGAACTGATTGTCTAATAGTTGTGGGACTCTTTGAAGCAAGAAAACGGCTGGGTTGACTGGATAGCAAGTGCAATCAACGAAAAATTCCTTCGCCTTAGGTTGCACGCTTTGCTTGCTAAGCAAGCCCGGTTGGTTCCCCGACTACGGTAGGCCGTGAATCGATCATGACGAGAATGGACTTCTACGTAATGTAATAGAGGAGTCACAGTCCAGTTCCACCTCCCTTCTCGACCAGCCGAAGGAGATATGAATTCAATTCAGGCGGGTAAGGGCTTGGCTTGACCCTCTGTCCTCTCCTGGTCGGGTCGGAGGCGAAGACTGGCAAAGTTCATCATTCCGCGGTGGGGTCTTCATAGATAAGAAGGCGTCGCCCAACGAATGGCAGATTTGGATGGAGTCTCACTGAGGAAGAGTACGCGCGCTAGCGCGCTACGGCTTACGAAGTTGATCGGATCAGATAGCCCAACACCAACCAAACCCGCCACATCAAATTCCGATCAACAACTTGGAGGTATGGCTGAGTGGCTTAAGGCATTGGTTTGCTAAATCGACATACAAGAAGATTGTATCATGGGTTCGAATCCCATTTCCTCCGGCGCGGAAGTGGAACGGTCGGGCGAAATTACGTGAGAGAAGGAACCTCTTGGTGGAGTCCCCCGTAGGACAGAATAGCACTACTTAGTGACTAGGAGCGGAGAGCCCCTTGCGCGTTGTTTTTGTTTGACCGGCCTATCTTCTTTCTAGTTGCAAGCTCCCTCCGGCCGTCCAGGGGCTGGACGGCTCTCGGTTCTTGAGCATGTTGGGAGATTAGGCGGCTGTTGAAAGAGCTGCTCGAAAGCTTGACGAACAAGCTAAAAAAGCCCTCACTTTTTAATTTATTAAAATTCGTATTAGTAAAGGGCTTTTCCCTTACTAGTCAAGGGTCGCTATTCGATGAAAAAAACATACTTTAGGAAAGTGGTTCAGGTAGCTCAGCTGGTTAGAGCAAAGGACTGAAAATCCTTGTGTCAGTGGTTCGAATCCACTTCTAAACGGGCGAAGGGTAAAAAGGAAAGGAGCGAGCCGGATTTTGAAATGAAAGTGAAAGAGGAAGACAAAAAATGTAAGCGCTTTTGCACGGCTCGGCTTTTTTGCCTCGCCCTATCTTGCTGGAGGCAGATTTTTTTCAAAAAGCGGTTGATTACTCGGATTGGTTCTCGCGTCCCTGTGCCCAAAAGGATGGGCGAGTTCGCTTCGAGTCTTCATCGATCGGGTGGATCTATATGCTTCGGAAGGTGAAACGAGGTGTAGCGCAGTCTGGTCAGCGCATCTGTTTTGGGTACAGAGGGCCATAGGTTCGAATCCTGTCACCTTGATGTTGGGGGGGTAGTGCCCCTTATAGGACTAAGGCCTTGGTTTCATCAAACTAAGGTGCCCTCCCTTGGATCAGACTTGATCTGGTCCACTTAGTCGAGTCCTTATAGACTACCTAGTGTGACCCCACATGCACGTTGGCGCATCTGGGGTCACAGGTTGACGCGGAAGGCCAGCATGGGACCATTAGAATGAATTAGGTCACATGATCGGGAGTCATCTGGGTGGGTAGGTATACCGATCCCCTCATCAAGCTTAAGGTTGTTCTCATCTTTGAGCATCCTTTTTCAGCTCATTATGGTCAATAGACCGAGAGTACACCTGGAAGCTTGGAATTTATTGCTAAACCATGCACCACTTGTATCAAGCGTTACTAACTGTAGCCCCGGCAGAGATGGTTTTCGGATTCTCCGATGATCAAGTCTTACCTGGTTCTCCGCAGATTGAGAGCGGTCTATTTCTGGTTAAAGATTTTTCTTTGTTTGTTTCTGTCTGGTTCTACTAAGAAAGATGTGTCTCTGGAATTTATTGAATTCCGTACCTGTGGTAAGGAAGATCTCATTTTCAAAGAAAGTCCTTTTTTTTTTGGTGGTTTCAAAAATGTTATTGGCGCTCATATATCTCTTTATGGATGAGCTATCTAAGGTAGTGGCTCTATTTTATCCTTCCACATCGGGAGGGGGATTCAATCAACCGCCTGCCCCGTCTGGGGATTCAGCATTCTTTCCGATTTCTTCTACAAGCGAGAACCAGGAGCAGCCTGGTCCTTCTGAAGGACCGGGTAGGGCTCGAAGATATTATATACGTGAGTTGCTAGACGAGAAATCCCTAAACAAAAGTTTTAGGAATGCGTGTATAAAACTGGAAGAGATAATTCAAGTTATAACGCAGCTGTTACAGGAGCTGAGCAACAGCAATCCAAGGGCGCATACCCAGACGGAAACTAAGTTCCCACTCACGACCCATGTAGCAAGCTACACCAAGTAAGAAGTGTAGAACAATTAGCTCATAAGGACCACCATTGTATAACCATTCATCAACAGATGCCACTTCCCAGATTGGGTAAAAATGCAAACCTATAGCTGCAGAAGTCGGAATAATGGCACCAGAGATAATGTTGTTTCCGTAAAGTAAAGAGATTTTTTAGTTTCAATTTGAACTCTCTGAAGACACTGAGAATAAACTTCAGCAACTTGCGCATCAGCGATGACAACATTATCGCCGAGCATGGGACACATCAACTCAAGTGGTTTTTGAACGAAACCTACTGGCTTAGGGGCAATTGCTACGAAAAAAATGGGTGTATCCGTAACGGGGTTTCAATCTCGAAATGGATCTGCTATAGCTACTCAATCTCGATCTGAAACTTGAAGGGGTGCTCCATAGTTTCAACTGAGACTGCCTCTAGCCAACATCGGCTATGGATCACGCCGATCATCATAAGGCCATTTCGGTCATAGCATAGTATCGTAAAGAAAGCACGCCAACTAGTTGACAGGTTCAATCCAGATCTGTCTCCCCTTTCTTATCTTCATATATAATGGGCCCTTCTTTCATAAAATGTACTAGATCCGAACAAATAAACTACTAGTATAGTCGTTTTTTCCATATGCATATAATTCTCTTTCTTCGAACTGATAAAAAAAATATATTATCTGCCCTCACTATAAAGAATTTCTTTCGATCAAAGGAAAGTCCCACAATTCGACACCGATAGCGGAGCTGCTAAACTAAAGGAAGTGAGATGACATAGTTAATGAGGAAGGGGTATGCATCGTATAATAAGATAAAGGCTGCACATGAATGCACAGTGTTTCCGATAGTGTTGATATCCACTGTTAGCCTTTCGCAATAGGCTGTTGTCGCCGCTGCTATTGAATCAGGTCTTCTCGCCTTTCGCTTTCCCTTTACCGCGATCTCTCCTTGGCTTACTGTCTTTCCTGATGCTACAGTTGCTGTGGGTACTTTTCTCGATATAGATGGGCCAACTCCGCTAGCTCAGTACTGGTTTACGGAATGCAGCAGTCGAGTGACTTCGTACCTCTCCTGACCGAGAAAGAGAAGTTCCAGAGGCATCTTCCATTCATATCGATTTGGGTTTTTCCGCACCATATTTTGATCTGCCTCTTCTTCGATCCGGAATTCCCAGCAAATCCTTGACTCCTCGAATACAATGGGATTTCACACCTGGCAAATCTTTCACTCTACCTCCTCTTATTAAGACCATAGAATGCTCCTGCAAATTATGACCTTCGCCCGGAATGTAAGCAAATATATCATTTCGATTGCTCAATCGTACTTTGGCTATCTTACGTAGAGCTGAATTAGGTTTTTTCGGTGTTCTCGTTGAAACACGCAGGCATACTCCTTGCTTCTGGGGACATTGATCCAAAGCTCGAGTACGGTCCGTGCGCCGTTTTTCTTCTCTACCATGACGAATCAATTGATTGTTGGTAGGCATGGCTCTTTCCTTTATCCTTCTCCCCGATTTTAGCCCTATCACTAGTGATTACTCCCAATCCAAAGCACCCCTTTTCCATTCATAGAGAAATCCAATCGTCAAAATCAATAAAAAGACCATCATGGACCAAAATCCAAACAGATCAATCTTGTTGAGAGATACTGCCCAAGGAAAGAAAAAGGTGACTTCCAGATCAAAGATAATAAATAAAATGGAAACAAGATAAAATCGTATATCGAAACGACTTCTGGCATCACCGGAAGGATCGAAACCACATTCGTGGGCCGACAATTTTTCTGGATAGGTCGAACTAGTGGAAGCAAATGGAAAAGGAACACCGAGTAGGATCAAAGAAACTAGCGGGCTTATCACTAAATAGATACAAATAGGTGAAAATTCTGACATCATCACAGAAAACTTGCTTCTCTCGCTCCTTTCTCGCGGAGCGGCATACCGAAAATAAAAAGAAATAGGAATACGACAACTACAAATCTACAAAACTATTCCCGCTGATACGGGATCAGTCACAGCATGTAAAATGTTCAATACCTCATGGAAATAGTTACTCGCATAGCCATACATGGTCAGGTCTTTCAAAACATCACATAAATGGACGAGATCCCCCGCCGGTTCTCTTTGTCTTCGAGCCTAAAGGTTTTGGTATTCCTTCTCGAGCTTCAATTTCTTCTGTCAAAGAAGATTCGGGAAAAGATAGAATAGGAAGACGTGTTTCCAGAACGCACAAGATAGGGGTTGAAAAAGGGGAGTTAGCAAAGTTAGACAAGATTGGAATGGGCATAGGAACATGTATCGATGTATCGGATCCGCTAATGCTCGCAGGTTGATGCGATGTATTCCACCAGTTGACTGAAGACTTGATTATTGGTATATCGATCGGTCCAGCACGGATTGAAATAGAAGCCGGTTCAACAGGAAGCTTTTGAAAACACAATGCACCCAGGTAAATAAGGAACGAGATGAATACAGAGGTTAAACGAGCGTCCCACACCCAAAAGGTGCCCCACATGGGTCTTCCCCAAAAACCCCCAGTAACTGAAGTAAACAACGTAAAAAAAGCCCCCATTTCTATACCGGTTCCGGAAGAGCGAAGAACGAGGGGATGTTTTGTTAATAGGAAAAAGAAAGTGTTTATAGCCGTTGCGATATAAACAAGAATACTCATCCGAGCCGCGGGAACATGTACATACGGAATACGAGAATTTCCACCTTGTTGAAGATCTAGTGGTGCTACCCGAAGACTTAAATGAATAGCCATCGCTGTTAAGAATAACCGAGATCCAATGAGAATTTGCACATAGCTTCTGGTCTTTGACATCAAAAAATAAGGTTGTAATAACGAAATGGACATGTTATCATTTTGTCCTAGCTAGTGGAACAAGAACGACATAGATCTCTATTCAGCACAGCAATCAAAAAAAGAATTTTCCTGATTTCTCATTACATATCAATTATACTTTCAGGCCGTTCCCATTGTAGGTGTCCATCTATATTTATATATAGTTTACCACGAAAAGGTCTCAGAACTCTACCTCCCCTGGAGCCTGCGCGCTCTTTAGCTGTCAATCCACATGCGGGAAAAAAGCTGTCTAACTTTAAGATTTTTTTATATTTTGGGACAGTTTTCTTATCTGAAAATCCCAAAATAGCGGTATTCAGGCACCTACCCCAAAAACAGTTTAATTGATACTTATTAATTGTCTCATAGATATATAAATCAACATACTCTAAATACAAATCTATCAATATAAAATATAGTAAACCTAATCCCCTAGTGGGTTTCGTTTTAGTGGGAACGAATCCTAAGATACTATCAAAGGCATCCACTTCTACTTGAATTTTGTGTATAAATGAATACACCAATTCTTTGATAATAGAATGTTGTAACAACTTATTAACCTTAAGCATAAGCTTATCTCTGTCCATATGAGTAGTACTTGGTGAAAAGTCATAAAGTTTAAAAGTTCCCAGCGTGACAGAAGCTTTCTTTTCTATTAAGGTATCCAAAAATTGAAAACGCAGATAATTTGGATGGAATGGCATTCTATCAGGTAATTGATCTCCATTTTCGTACTCTTTAAAATCAATAGGATTCTTCTTCATGTAAAGGAAGTGCGCCAAGGACGATTGAACCAATGGTTCCATTATTGGATCATATAGCATATCACATCCAATTCCTCCTCCAATCCCATTGTTACTGAAAGAAGTCATTCTATCCTAAAAATTTTTTATATCTATCTTTGAAATCATAGGGAAATCCATTGAATTCAATTGATAGTTATGTTCTAAACACGCAAAAAACAAGACAAATTCTCTCATTGGACAGGAAGTCATAAGTTGATTACTTTACTTATCAACAATTTCATTTCATTTTCCTATATAGACACGTTGCGCTAAGTTAATCGAACCCTATACCCCTATTTCCCTAGCTTCTAGGCACCTCAGTAATGCACGCTGTAATTATGACTTCTGTTCTCTAGAAGTTGCTTCTTAAATTGATTCCACTTATCCTCTGAATCAATCACTTGATTGCCGCACACTCTATCTACGTAATTATTGTAATATTGAATAAAGTGTGATACTTTTCGACACCATTTATTTTTCTCTTTTGTTGGTGATAGTGTATTCAAGATATCTGTAAGAAAATCAGATGGATATGGTTCATTATCATTGTGCTTATATATGTAATTTAGATTATTCAAATTGGAGAATGGATTTTGAGAATATGGAGAAAGGGGATTTATCTTAATAAAATCATTAATTATTTTGAGTGGATGACCCATTTCAATAAAGACCTTGATATAAATATTTGGGACATCTTTTACATAAGGCGTAGTGGTAATAAAATCATCGTGTACGGTATAGATAGGTGCCCCTAGCCTCAATAATGATTCTACTACTTTCATAGCTATGTATGCATCCTTTTGATGAATAAAGTTTGCGAATGTTGAGGATTGCGTTTTCCTCTTATCCCTCTTCTGAGTAGGAATACTAAGTGTAACTTTTCTTCTCTTTTTTGTAGTCCTTTCATAGACAGAAATATTTTCTTTTACGAAAGACATATAATCCTGTTTTGTAGTGAAATAAGGTATACTGTATAAAACAGCTCTATCCAGAGCGGAACAAAACCAACTAATGATTTTAATCAACTTCATCAAATTGACTATGTCTGGATATTTATGATTCCAAAATTCATTGCAAAGTTTAGCGAGGTTATTGCTATCCTTTCGACTTAGTAATAGACCATATGCTTGGATAATATCCTTTTCCATGCTGATCAATGTCTTACCATAGATCAATGGCATGAATAAGCTCTTGATGAGCTTTCTATCTAACATAGATTCAATGATGTCCATCTTTAACTTATCATTTACGCTATAATGCAAAAATTCCTTTAAATCCTTGAGCAAGTACGTGTATACATCTTGTATTTTTCCATCAGGGTGGGGAATAAGATTTGTTCTCATAGCCATCTCTTCGTTAAGTAATAAGTAACTCATGATCTGATATGCACTAGCTGACGCATCTTGTGTTATTGGTATATTTTTATAATCTTGTTCCCCATTGTTACACATTGCCTTGGCCAGGAACTGAAATGGATCGCTAGCACCCTTAGCAAAGTTTATTAAATTCTCATCAGATGCATAGATCAAACTCTGGTTTTCCTTATACCATTGAAGAGCTTCATCATAAAGATGGAATTTCTTATACTTAAAGGCTGCTGCTGAGGCAACTATGTCCCATTCCAACAGCTGCCTTCTTTCCTCTTGATGATTCTTTGCAAAGACTATTAAACTTCTAGCTAAATCACGCTCATGAAAATGCAAGATACCTGAGCGGTAGATTCTTCCACGGAAGTCCATAAAGACAGGAAGATAAAAGACATAATCCGCGTATGCAGACGCTAGCCGGATTATGAAATCCTCATACCTAGCTTTTTGTGCCCTAATCGCTAATTCTTTTAAGAGAGAACAAAGACTACAAGCTCCCTTTATGTCTTTATTCTGGTAATACGATGATCTCAGAAGATCGAAGGCTTCTTTCATATTCAGGCGTGCTAGTATGTCTGGCATAAGAAGACCCTCTTCAACAAGTAATGAACGATATTCATTAATGAACAGCAAGACCTCTTTATCGATCATAAATCTTTCTTTCTGAAGCCCATTCAATATTGAGAGCATACCCTCTTTATTAGAATCATCTAATTCTATATTGAAATTGTTTGTGTTACGGGATGAGATAAGACCAACTCTATTATAAATATCTAAGGTAGGACTGGTTAGGTAACCACCTTTCATATCCGAAAACACTAAAGGCATCTTAACAAAAGATTTATTACACTTATCAGATAAGACTTCTTCCATATCCGTGGGGATTTCCCAATCTAAGGGCTTGCAAACCATTGGAAGATTTAATTTAAACGGTAGTTGACTTAAGTCAAAATTACATACAGCGAATAAATTTGATTTGAAAAAACCCTTTCCTTTTTCTTTAACTACTGCTTTCTTCTCATCAGGAACAATGGACTCAAGATAGATAACTTCTCTTTCAATCATGAACTCGAGCAATTTGATACCTATTTCATATTTTTTATCTTTTATATGCTTGATATCACCTTCCTTACTACTAGTAACTCCACTACTTATTTTATTATGAGAATTTATTATTATTTTTTTTTTTATATTTTGTATTATATTTGACTGTGTTTTAACTGTTCTATCTAACATTTCCAACAATGTGGAGACCCTCACAACAGAGGACTCTTGAATACAGTTGAACAACAAGCCTAGAACATATATAATGATAGCCTCAAGAGTATATTCCCCAAAATAGTAAATAGTTCTACAATACATTTCATGAGAAATGGAATTCTCCAAATAAAATTTAGCGCTGATAAGATCACTTTTTATCAATATCTTTATTAAGTTTGGTGTCTCATTAAATATACTACATTCATCGAATTGATGAGTTAGACCTTCAATCTTCATCTGTAAACATTCTAATTCTTCTTCCTCTATGGAAATAGGATTAATACCATACTTATTATTAATCAATAATTGAAAAACTTTATCATTATACCTCTCTCTCTCTTTCTCTCCATCTACTTTAGATAGTAATTTCCTTTCTATATCTCTATGGAATTGATTCCAAAAATCATTGATGATAGTATCAGCACAATTCGAATATGACCTCTTCCTATTATTGGAACGATTAAATGCCATATACAAAGTAAAGTTCGAAAACATATTATATTTGTTACACCTGTAACAGGTGTAGAGTTTGTTTTGTGTTGTCATGATTGTTATCAATTTATATTTATGAGGTGACAGGTACGCTCGTTGTGACCCGTATGTGCCCCTAAACCAAAAATCATTGATGATAGTATCTGCAAACTCCGTCTTCTCTTCTCTGCCCAAAGATAAGATAAGATAAGGTCCACCCTTGTCCAAGATAAGGTCTTCCCCTTTCCTAAGAGCAAGCCCTCATCTTGGTATGGTACCTGATTTCACCAGCTCCTTCCCAGCTCCTTCTCAGCTCTTCTCAGCTCTTCTCTGCCCCAAGATAAGGTCTTCCCCTTGCCCAAGAGCAAGCCCTCATCTTGGTACCTTATTTTCCCCTAAAGTGTGTCAGGTCTTTGCAGGGCATTTATATATATTAAGTAGTTATTATTTATTACTAATGCTCATATATATTAAGTCGTTATTTTACCCTAAAGGGTGACAGCTCTTGGGAGAGGAGCGAAAGAGAAAGTGGCGCATTCATGGTGTCTGGAATCAAGGTCAACAAAATGAATCTATCTAGGAGGAGCTTAGTTCTATGAACGGAATTCAAATAAACCGAGAACGACGGTCAAACTGCATGCAATCGACAGCCAAAAGAGAGAAGCCAGTCGCGGCACACTGACTATATCCTAGCCCGGTGACCAGAGTGATTGTCCTACGGAGCGAGCGACAGAGGAAAGGATGGCACCGACCAAAAAAAGCCAAAGATAGGGAGCAGGTATACCGGGTTTCAAGTCCTTGAATTGCCCACAAGCTACACAACCTTCGGGATCTCAAGCAAAAGGAGAGAGGTGAAACCCGACTTTGGGAAGTTAGCTCTTGTATGAGGACCCCATATACATACGGCTTTCTTTCATCACTCCAGCACAAGGATAGAAAGAGTAGAAACATAAGGAAGAACTCTACCTACCAAGTCTACCAAGTAAGTACCGAGATTTCCTTCCCATGTAGTTTCCCTTGTCAACAACTGAATTCTCTCAAGACTCCCCAAGACCAAGGGTCGCATACAGACCATAAAGACCCCGAAGGGTCGGGCTTGACAAAGGACCAAGGTTTGAGAGTGGATTTTCGTTCCTTCGTTCGGTCCTTCCCTTACCTCCCAGTTGGGATATCGAGCGCCATGGGAAAGTCCTTCGACTCTCTTATTTCTTTCACTCTTCGCTAATTGCAGATGTAAAAAACTACTGGGATTATTCGCTTTGCTCATTCCCAGGGTTGTTTTCTCTTTTCAAGGTACCTTGTTTTTATACCATGATACTGGACCGGGTTGACTGCAAAGTATAAAGTCGAAAATCCTTCCACCGAGCCCGCCCGGCGATTGAGGGACTAGATATCTTCCGGAGAAGATCGACAACAACAATCAAGTCTTTCTCTGTGTCTTTAACTGTCCATAGGACCTTGAAAGAGGAAGAGATCAAAGTACTAGAGTTCTCTCTGTCCCTCGGAGCTTGAAATGGAGATTCTAACTGGTAGTACGACCTGGGGAGTCGTTGATTTTTGGGAAGAGGGTCTCATCGCCCGGAAAAGATGTTAGATAGCGTTGATGTATCTATCTGCAGTAGGACTTAAACAGTCGTCGAGGACACTAGCGGCACCTACAGGTCCCTATTTGAATTCAGTTTTTCGTAAACCAGAGGCCCTTCCCCTCTTTCTTTCAATTAGAGTGTAGCCTCTAAAAAGTACTCTAAAGGGTATCCAAATGGTATGGGTACTTTCCTCTAATGAGGAGTCTACTTTGCTTGATGCGCCCGTTTTTTAGCCTAGTATGTGGACGGAATAGCTTTCCAATTAACGAGGAGGTACTCTTAGCTAGCCTTCGGAGTCGCTTTGTTTTGTCTAGCCAGGAGCGAACAGATAAAAGCTATACCACACACCTGCTGTCTTCTTCAAATCGACTGGAGACCGACTCTTGACTTTTGCATCCCTCCATTTCTAGGCCCCTTTGCCCAGAGGGATCTATTCCCGAATGGCTGACTCACCGAAGGAGGGGATCGACATCCTCCTTCTCTTCCACAGCTGCGCAAGCTGTTTGGGCCTCTCCACAAGCTATTTCCGTTTCAGCTAACGCACGTTCTAGAACTGCACGAGTGGGGGCGGGCATCAAAGATGAAAATGAAAGCGGAAATCTTTATCATATGTGCAAGAATATCATAAACTCTCTGGAAGCCTTTAAGTGAACATAGGGTTGCTGCATCTGATATTACCGCTCCGTGGGGATCAATGCCACTCCGGAAGGCGAGGAGCTTTTAAGCGACTTTTTCCTTCTTTATTTAATCCTTGGAAGCTTTCCATGTATTGCATGGAGCTCTGGATTGACTTCAAGGAAAGATAGGATGGGGCATTTCCTTCAAATCTCCGTCTTGCTTGGTGATATCCTTATTCCTTTTCTTTAGTTCTTTGAAGCAAGTTACCTTCCATTCTTCTAAGCATTAAGTCTTGGTAGTCTCTCCCATTGTTGTCAGGCAGTATTCTAGCGAGTGAATGTGTATGAGGGCTCATTGCCGTCTGTCTTAGTAAGCCGTACGCTTCTTTCTTGCTTCAGTGAGCGAGTACTTTTTTCTCTTTCTAAGCCGTCGAAGTCTTCCAATCGGTGACTACGTTACTTCTCTCTCCGGCTATTCCTAATAAATATTCTATGTCCGTCCAGTACGGATCCTTCCCAGCCTATCGTACGTATTCCCGTAGCCCCTAGGCCCATATCCCCTAGCCCTTAGTCTCTTTTCCTTCCAAAGCTAAATAATCAGTCCTGTAGCTTATTGCGCTCGATCTACATCCTACCTAACTCGATCTTGCTCTTCTTCTTACACATAGAAGGTTTTTGCTCTCGTATTGTGGGTTTCCACTTCGTTCAGTTACATTATTAGGGCTCTACCCAACTCTACTTTGGTGATTAAGTTCTGCTTTAGTCTATTATATACATATATATTTTGATCTGGTTTACCGGAAAGTCAGTAGTTGGGTTTAAATGGGTATACAAGAAAAACACTCGGTTTGATGGCTCAGTTAAGCGCTACAAAGCTTGTTTGGTAGCCAAGGGTTTTACTCAGGAATATGGTATTGATTATGAGGAGACATTTGCCCCTGTAGCCCGCATCACATCTGTACGATCATTACTTGCAGTTGCTGCTGTTCGTCGCTGGGATCTCTTTCAGATGGATGTAAAAAAATGCCTTTATTAATGGCTACCTTTCTGAGGAAGTTTATATGCAACCTCCTCCTGGCTATGATCATCCGCCAAACAAAGTATGTCGTCTCCAGAAAGCGCTCTATGGCCTCAAACAGGCTCCTAAAAGACTTTCCTTCGCACTTTGTGGCTGCTAGTGAAGTGTAAAAATGCCTAGTGAAATGCTATCTCGATTGAAGCTATCTTGCTCAGTGGATTGATTGTTAGCCAGTTGCTTTTGATTTTCCTTCCTTGACCCAGCAACTTTAATAGCAGGAAGCCTGGCTACTTTCTTTCGAGACGACTAAGTAGTCCTATATTCCTTCTTTTTTTCTAAAAAAGAGTGAAACTAAATCTCCTCATGCCATCCCACGCTATCGAACCAGACTAGCTCCGTTTATGGGTCCTTAACCTGAAGAGAGAGACCCCACCTAGACCTATTTTAGTTGAGTTGCCTCGGGGGGACTTAACAACTAACTAGTTCCTTACTTATCGTGCCCCATAGCCTTTTTATTTGGCTAGAATAGCTCTATTAATCTTTCTCATCTCTCCAGTGTCTCAGATCCGAATTTTCTGCTGTTCAAATCAATCTCCGAATCGCTGACCTTGAGGCGGGAACTCAATCAAAGAGAATGGAATCCGGGCGGGATTGTTCTTAAACTAAATCCTATACTTACCTTTGAGACGCTGCTTCAAGCAAAAAGTCAAGACTATCCATGGGGGGAGCAGCATCTTCCTCTAAAAGTCGAGGGGGGCACTGTCCTCCCGGGAACCCCCTCTGTCCTCCTTCGTCTTGCGCGCCAGCTACGTCCTCTACTGAATTTTTATATTATATTTCCTTTCTACGTCCCAAAGAATGGCTTTTCTCGTTTGTGAAAAGACCTAAGAAAATAAGATAAGATATGAGCGAGTATGGGAGAATCCGGTTAAGGAAACAAACAAAGCCTTTCGCTAAGGTAGGATCCTCAGGATGAAAGGGGTGTGATTTCGGTTAGCGAGGATAGTGACTTAGACGAAAGGGCTATAGGGCAGTTTCCCTCATAAAGAGATGCACCACTTCTACAGACTGGACTAACAGATGTAATATCATAGGATATTATTTTACCTTATCTGACACAGACCATTTCGAATGATAGCAGAATGACTCAAGGCTAAGGCATTGGGCCAAGCAAGAATAAGAAGAGTAAAGCCTAAATTCAGTCTAGACTGCGGTATGGTATGAAATAGGTTATGAAGCGCGGGATCACTCGACGAAGAATCCGAGTCCGACCCCAATCCATACTTAGTAGAGTGTTTACAAAGGTACTCCTAATGTGCTTGAAGAGCTGCCTCCTTCCGTCACATCCGAAGAAGGAACCAGAACTTGGAGGGAAGCTATACCAGCTCTTTCAGTTCAAGTGCAGTTGACGAAGGAAGAAGGCAGAAAGGCTATAGAATTGTATTACGACGCTATGTCTATGGAAAAATCAGTCATGAACCAAACCCCCTGTTTTCAGGCTCTCATGAAGCCTTAGGGCGAAAGCTATTATTCCTCTAACATTGGGAACTTCGCTCACTTCCTCAAACACTTGAGACTGAGGCGCATTCGAAAGAATACATCTATGACTAGAGAATTAGGTATAGGAAGAATAGATCTACGCTTCGAGCTGCTTTAGAGCTAAAGTAGTCTTTCCTCGTCAGCAGTCACGAGACTGTCTCCCTTCTATTAATGAATTTATGGCACCTTTCTTTCACCGAAGGTGCTTGATAACCAGGCAGGAATATGAACCTTTTCTATATCCAATTATGCTCAAAGCGACCTTAGCCCAAAAGGCTTTACCATCCGCTACTAAGATGAGTTTAGCAGGACGTAAAGAATGAAAATGATAGGACTCGGTGAATACCAATCCGATAGATATCTCTCTTCTTATTTATAGGAAAGTCCGCTCAGTGGTAGCATGAAAGCGGATAACCAAGGTAGGGTAGGTCTTAGTCTCTCCGGGTCTTAGTCTCTCCGGGTATGAGCTCCCAAATCATTTAATTTAATCCGGAGGTGACTCCGCTCCTTTTCTCAGTGAAGGATGAGTTTTTGCCTGTGTTCACATCTTCTCCTTCCTGGGGAATAGAGACAGAGTGAAATCAATCTCCTCAACTGGTGATCTTCTTCTTCCCTTCTCGAAAGAGTCAAAAGAAATAGAATCTTCGCTACGCCCCCTTTTGCACTCCCAAATAAGTTAAACCGTCACTCATCCCTGGCTTGGCTACGAAAGATAGCTATGAAAACGCATCTCGAACATCTTTTCGTTACCGATCTGATCTGGCTATCTCGAACGAGTTCAAAGATCTCTCCTCTACGTCGGCCTTACGAGTGCTAATTGAAGTATTCCCAGCACGGTTCGTCGATTACCGGAATTGGAGGGAAAAGTAACCATCCCCTTTCTTTTCCTATGTTACAGAATTAGTCAATCAGTCTATTGACTCCCTTACTAAGCTTGAAGTAAAGTAAAGACTTTTCTCATTTGAAATATAACTAGTAAAGGAACCGGTAGGATTCTATTCTGACTTCCTTCCTGAGAAGGATTTGCTGTTTCCTCCTTTACCATTGCTGCTTGATTAGAAACCTGCTTCCCCCTTCTTCACCTAAGGCAGTGAATTCAGACTCCCTTGAAGAAAGGGGGCTAACCCTATTGCCAAGCTAAAACGCTAAGCCCGGAGATGCCGTATGCTAAGATGCTTTGACCAGTCATCCC